ATTAAAAAGTGAATAAAATTATGAAATAATACATTACATATCAAATACATTACTATATATTTTTATCTACAATAATTTAAAATCCTTTTTCGGGTTATTATGATTCGAACATAACAGATCCTCAACCCAAATGAGGCGCCTAACCAACCTGGCTCTAACCCGTTTAATACATACAGTATGTAATTTGTAAAAAAAAAATAACATAGTTATACAATTTATACAAATATAGTCTTTACATTGTTATATAATAGATAACCTATCTATAAAAATAAAAATATCTATAAAAATAGGAAGATATATAAAAATAGAAAGATCTATAAAAATAGAAAGATCTATAAAAATAGAACAGAGAATATCCGATTCGAACGGATGTGATTTTTCAACCAAATAAGTGTAGCCTTATACACTAATCTCTTTTTTTTTTTCATTACTAGTCTTCGCGGGCCTTTCCTCGCAACAGGACAACCCCGTGTATACTTGGGACTAGGTGATTATTATGTAGGGTCTTTTTTCTTAATAGAATATATACCCCTAAAAAGCTTTTGGTTTTTTAAGTAATATATAATTTGAGAATGGGGCATGTCAAAAAAAAAAACTCTGCTGCTTTTCTCATAGTTGAAAACTCATGTGTTTCATTTATTTCTTTGTTGTGTACAGTAATTGGAGTAGACTTACGGTTAGAATTAGACATCTTTAGCTTAGTAATTTCGGATAAAACTGCACCCAATCTAGCCTTACGGTGTAGCTCCTTTGTAGCTTCAGAATGAATAAACCCTTGACGGTTAGCTGCAAACTTTAAAATATTGTATTCAGGGTCTATTAAGTCAATATAATATTGTTCTCTTTCAATCAAAATACTTGGTCCACACTGCTCAATAATTTCAAAGCTGAATTCTGACAAACCGTAATTTAATATAGCACGATATATCGCACTCTGGTTTCTTTCTGTTTCTCTTAGCAAACAAGACTTTGAAAAATACTTTACCAATTTTTGTGATATGTTCAAACTAGACCCTATATATCTTTTACCTGAGTCTTTATGTGTTCACATATATATACCTGTTTTCCCCTTATTATCGCCATATATTTCTTTTTTGGAGTCTTCTGGATATTCATAAAAAAATAAAGATTTAATCTCTTTCGCTGTAAATTTATTGTTATTCATTGTATTTCCCATGCAGAGAATATCCGATTCGAACGGATGTTAGTTTTCACCAAAACAAGTTTCAAGCTTGTCACTTTAAACCACTCAGTCAATTCTCTTTTTGGTATGTATTTGTCATATAAACTAAATTTTTATGTATTAAGGTAGTCTAGCTTAATGAATGAATAAATTAAATAGGGTATATATATTTAAAACACAAGTGCGTACAAGACTCGAACTTGTAAGAACATGTCCGTAGCATGTCATTATACCAATTTAACTAACGCACCTTATTGATTCCTCAACGAATTGAACGTCGATCACATCCTTATCAAAAATGCGCTTTACCTATTAAGCTAAGGAACCTTTACATATATAATATTTGAAAATTTAAAACTAAAAATTTATTAAATTAAAAATAGTAAACAATCTAAATAGTAGAACTTTCTTTTTTCATTATATTATGTTATAACAAGAGCATCCAGACTTGAACTGGAAATTTGAAGTTTGAAGCTTCCTATTTTACCAATTAAACTATACTCTTTTTAAAGTTATTATAAACACCTTATCTAAAATTAAAAAATACTTTTTAATAAAATGATCTTGTAAAAATAATATCCATTTAGTTGTGTAAAACCGTTATATCTATACTCGGAAAAGAGTGGATTTGAACCACCAGGTGTTAAACACAATATTTAGCAAATATCTCGCCTTACCTATAGCAACTTTTCCTTTTACCTGAAATAGTATAAATATTTCATTTTAATAGTGGTAAAAAGTATTAAAATGAAATACGGAATGGTAGTTAAACCTATAACGGATGTTAAATCTATAACATATGTTAAACGTATAACTTATAAGTAAAAGTTATTAAATTATCTAGCTTAAGGAGAAACTAACATATAAGAGTTAAATAAAGGGTTTTATAGTATAAAGTTTTAATTCTAAATAGGTAATTAACCGGTTAACTATAAAAGAGTACGAGTCAGACCGGGCTTGAACCGATATCTACTTTCGTGACAAGAAAGTCCTTTACCATTAAGTTACTGACCCTATACGGCCAACCGAACTCGAATCGGTACAAATCGTTTGGAAGACGATTGGACTAACCAATTATCCTATGGCCGCTTTTTTTTTTTATAACTAAATACTAATTATTTCTTATATAATATTGTTATATGCATGTTCCTATATAAATTTATCTAGTTTTTTACTATTTTTTCCGTTCAACCCTTAAAAAGTTTACCTTGTTTAATTCACCGGCTAAGAAAAGATATTGTAACTTCTAAAAACTCTTATGTTTTTATAATAGATAAAAAATCGTAAAATTCACCTGTATATTTTTTTAGAACAGGACTTAGTATTAACCCTAGGGTTACTCCTTTCATAATCTGCCGTAGCATCTATACCACCTAGATTTACTACTAAATAGGTAGCTATTATTAGTTGTTTGGAAATACAGTTACAAAAGTTATTGGGATAAATACCCTTATATTTTGAAGCTTTTACGATAGAAAAAACTCCACTTTATATCCAAACTCCGTCAGGATAATAACAACGTGATTATTACGAGCAGCAACATCTGTCACATCTTAGGGATGATTGGTAAAAATAGCAGCATGGCCAGCAAGAGCAAAAACTCTTAACCTATAGCCGTATAGATTATTTTAAGATCTAAGGGACTTGAACCCTTATGAAAATGATTAAAAGTCATACGCTTTACCATTAAGCTAAGATCTCCATAAATATATTTACTTATTATTTATAAGTAATAAGAAATAAGTGATTCGAACACTTAACCTGCCGCGTGTAAAACGGATGCTCTACCAATTGAGCTAATTTCTTTTTTTTTTTGAAGGGTAGAGGTGGATTAAAAATAAAAAGACGTAAAAGCAGATATTATTCGCAGCTTCCTTTTTAATTAGAAATACACTTTAGTTAAAACAATAACTAAATATGCTTTAAATGCATACTAACTTCATTTCTCTTAACCCATTTACTCTTTTCTGTTTACATAGAAAACAGAACTAAGATACCAGCTACTAACCCTTAAAATAGGAGTCTTTTGAGTTAAATAATAAAGATTACGGTTAATGAAACCATTATAACTAGTAAATAAATCTACTCTTTTTCTTTTAAAGTTATAACTATACAACCGACCATCGCTAGAAGTAATATAATAGATGTAATTATTAATCATATAGAATAATTACCATATAGTATATTTCCTATACTTGTTATATGAGAAGTTTCCGCTAAATAACCATCTCATGATACAGACGTAACATTCGTTAATTTTTTTTTAATGGTAAAATGATATAATAAATTATTAGTCATTACCATATAAGGTAATATATTATTAACAAAATAATTAAAAAAACTACCTACTAATATAGCTAAAGGTATACTATTAATACTGTCTGTTAATAATTCAGATATTCTAACATTTATTAACATCAATATGAATAGAAATAATATAGACACAGCTCCTACATATACTAATAAATAGGATAATCCTATGAAATTTAACCCTGTTAAAATTAAATAACCAGATATACATAAAAATAAACCTATTAAAAATAAAACAGATACAATAGGATTTTTACTAATAATAACCAATATACCTAATAAGATAGCAATAATGTATAATAAGTCTAAATTAAATATACTATAACCACTAAATGTCATTTCATTCACTATATACAACATATCAAATGATTAGTTACCCCTTTCATAACAATTATTTCTTTATTCTATTTGCATAAATATTCTCAATTTATTTAAGTTATTTTCTCAATTAACAAATAATTAACTATTTTTGAATAGTAGGTATAGACTTTTTTATATACGTTAATATTTATCTCTAATATCGTTTGAAATAAAATGATTAAATACATTTTATATCTATGATTAAATACATTTAATGTGTATGATTAAATATTAAACCTTTATAAACCTAAGAGTAATAGACTATAAAAGTCTACTTATATTGCAAAAAACAATAAACATAAACTGTTTTCTATAAATATTGCAAGCCTTTAAAATGAATCGAACATTTATCAGAATATTAACAGTATTCCGCTCTACCATTGAGCTATAAAGGCCCTTAAATCATGTAGTATCTGTAATTAACTATCTGAATATGTAGTTAACCAAATATAAATGTTTAATTATATATTAGGAGACAAGAGATTCGAACTCTTAAAAGCGTATTACTATTGAGTTTACAGCTCAACCCTTTTTACCAATAAAGGAACTCTCCTTATTAATGTAATTACTTATGTTATTTTGTAAGGTTCCAATTTGTATAAATACCTTGTAAAACTATCCAAACAACAGCTACTTATATTTAACCCATAATAAAACAATGAAAAAAAGAATGAATAAATATACCGAATAAAACATTAAAATACGAATGTTTTAAGTAAATATGAAACAGCTTTTTATAATGGTGTGCAAACCAATAGTCCTATTTTTGGCTATCCGATCTATAGCCCAGAATCTATAACCCTATATCTATAACCCAATATCCGAAGAACGACTTGAACGTTCACGACATTCCGTCAACAAAGCTTAAATTTGTCCTGTCTACCATTTCCAGCACTCGGATTATTACTATAGTCTATTTATAAAATTAATAAATATTTATACCTAGAGTTAAATATAGGGTTTTCTTTTAAATAAAGTAAAAACTTCACCTATTCTTTTTTTATTAGGAGAAAAAATAGCGAATTTCATTATTAGTAAATGAAATACCCCTTATAATTATAGCTGTACCCCTGTATAATACTAATATATCTATCCCAGATAAATGAGTATAATTTATCTGAAATTCATGTGTAATCGCTAGATTTGTTAAGCTGAACCCCACCTCCCCCTCCATAATGGTAATTTACGGTAATGAGTCTAAGGTGTAAAAGAAATGATAATCATTTTCCTTTGTAATAAGAAAAAAAAAACGCTAAGTAAAATACAAATAAAAAGTACTAAAATACAAATAGGGTAAATATTTAACCCAAGTAAACAGGTAATAATCGCTATTCCAATAATTACAACAGTTAACTTTTATCCTTTAGAATATTGTTTATACCCTTCTATTAGGTAAAAAAAAAAAATAATTTTTATGTGGTATAACCAAGTAATGATTATAGTTGAAAATAGATTAAAAGCTCTAAAGAATGTAGTTGCTTTTTTTTTTAGTATGACTAATGGTTTGTTATTTGACTCCTGTAATAATAACTTGTTATTGGAGTACTGTTTCTCATTACACAATATTCTATTTTGTCATACTTGTACTTTCATTGCTTTAGCCCTTATTTTACTACGTCATTTATGTTGCATTTATTCATTTAATTTCTTATATTTCTTTTAATCAAAAATACCAAAAGAATCTACCCTTTCTACCAGAGATTACGTTTTCAAAGGGAATTATAATGGGTTAGAAAGAGGTGCTACCCTAAAGACCATCATCTCTTCAACAAACTTCCAGTTGAAATCTTCACCCGGTTATGAAATACTCATTCTCTGAGATCTCTGTTCAACTCACCATATATCTGTATACCAGCTATATGTGCAGCCAACTTTGTATACACAACTGGTATCTCCATTCGTTTTCTGGTTTTAATAAACACCAGGTAATTTTACCATCCATAATGGATGAGCCTGTTTATGGGTTTGAACCATATAAATCATTATAAATTTATGCTCGTTGCACAGACTTTTTTTTTTGTGTATTGTTAAGTGGGTTAATTGATCCCGGGCTAGTTCCCCAACCCGAACCGTATTTCGACTTAACACCAATTAGAGTCACGCATACGAAGATTTTTCTGCAGAAAGATCTAAACCTGAAAATTTAGACTAGCAATCTGCAGCCACCAAACTTATTGCACATACTCCTTTCAGCGCCTGACGAGTGGTTAGTACCCATCTGAGATAATATTCACCGTGATGTAATTACTCACGATTACTAGTAATTCCTTTTTCATGCAGTCGAATTTCAGACAACAATCCATACTTTATCCTATTTTAGGGATTAGCTCCAATTCGCATTATTGCATCCCTTTGTAAAGGCACATGTGGCACGTCTATAGCCCACAATATTAAGGCCATGATGACTTGTCTTATTCCCTGTTATCCGATCCAATTCTACGCGGAGAGCTGCTTTATAATAATAAATAAAACAAGGGTTTACGTTAATTTAATGGACCTAACCAAATCTCACAACATTAACCGAAGACAGCCATGCAACGCATGTGGTCTAAAATCAATAAAAAAAAAAGATTTTAGATCATTCAAATTGTGGTAAGGTTATTCGAGGATTATCGAATTAAATAACATACTTCACTACTGGTTTCAGAAACGGTCTAATGATTTCAGTTCCTGCGTTGCCACATTACTCTTGAGGTGGAGTGCTTCCACTTTCATTTATAGTACCGGCTTAAAGCCAACCTATGACACTCATCATTGTCTGCCCAGGCTACGGGGGTATCTAATCCTCTTCACTTACTGAGCCTTCGTCCCTCAACGTCAGTTATAAATTTGTTCGTACATTTGATTCGTATAATTCAAATTTCATGTACATAGAGGTTTGCCTTCGCCGTTATCAGTCCTATTGGTATTAGCAAATTTCATCCTTCCACCAACAATTCCGACATATTCCTCTCCTATATCAAACTCTAGTGTAACAGGTACTTATATAAGCCTTTGCACACCGTCTAGGTACCCTATATACCTGTTAAAGATGAATAACACTCGTCTCCCTTGTCTTACCGCGACTGCTGGCACAAGATTTTGTCGAGACCTATGGATATAAAGTTTTCATAATAAGCTTTATCCAGAACTTTATAAGACCTAGTCAAGCAAGTTAATAAACTTATTATATTAACTCTCATTCCTGCAAGTTGCTGGTTCAGCCGTTAGGCCATTGACCAAAATTCCTCACTGCTGTACTATACGCACTGGGGTTTTTTCAGACCCAGTGTGGTCAATAGACCTCTCAGTCCTGACTACGGACATAAGCTAAATATGCCATTACCATACTTACTACTTATCCGATGGTTATTAATAATCAACTAAGAGCGAAATACTATTTCTTTTAAACAAATTATTCTTATTAACTTTTCAATTTAATCTATTTATTTTTTCTGTTCTATAGGGTTAAATTTACTAATAATAAATGATAATAACTTGTTAATATAAGGGATTTATTTTGCCTTACTCTTAGGTAGCCATAATACCACTTACTCACCTGTACACCACTTCAATATACATAATTTATACAAATAAAATATTGACGTTCGATTAGCATGTGTCAAGCATTTACATAGCGTTCACTCAGAGCCATCACCAAACTCAAATATACATAAAATGTAAAATACCATTCTTTTTTAATCTAAATATAGAATAATTATTATATATCTATATAATAATGAATATATTTATACCGTATCTAAATAAAATAGTAAGTTAGAATCTATTTTTTATTTTAACAAAAAAAAAATCTTTTTTTTTCTAAGGCTGTAACTTATACTAAATTATTAGGAATATCTTGTTCTACCATGCAATTAATAATAAATGAAATTTCTAGTATAAAACAATAATTATAATAAACAAACAACTATTACTATAAAAGTAATAATTCTTATCTAAGATTCGAACTCAGATTCAGATATTAGAAGTATCTTGTTCTACCATTAAACTAATAAGAATCATTTATAAGAATTTTTCTTAGATATATTATTTAAAACTTTTTATATGTTTACAACAAATCATCTGTAAATTATATATTATCATAATAGATAACTAAACATTTTTTTTGTTAAATTATGCAGATAACATTACTATTATTTTTTTTTATTATAAAATTCTACAAAAACCAATACATTTCCATAACTAGTAACCCAATATTTCTTTTAAAATTTCCAGATAACATTACTATTAATTATTATTGTTATTTTATAAAAGCTTACAATAGTTCTGTTTCTTTTATATAGGCCTATGAATGTTAAAATATTCTAGTTAATTTAATACTACTACTTAATTACCTACTAAAAGTATAAATTATTTATAATAAGATTATTCTCATTTTAGATTCGTTTTCTGTTTATAATTATTAGATTGTTCTACTTTTACAGCGATAATTTATTCACTTATATAATTACTCTGTTTTCCGGAATAATAGCCGTTTATAGTGTTAATTTACTTGTCGGATAGTTTAGTCTACAAGTGGTTAAATAATTTATTTCTGTACTTTATGTTATGCTCCTATACATAAATAGTGGATATATAACCGCAATTTAGTTTAAAATCTATTTTAAAATATCGGTTTATATTACTTAGATATAATAAAATATATATTCTTACAGGTATATACCACAACATGACCATTCTTTTTATTAAAAAAAAAAAAATTGTTGACGAACATATATTGGAAAAAAAAAGTAAAAGAGAAAGAAATAAGTAAAAGATAAAGAAATAAGTAAAAGATAAAGAAAAACAAAAAAGCAAACAAATTGATTAAGCAACAAAACAAACATATATTTAAAACATGCAAATAAACTTTAAAAACTATATAATCTGTAATAACAGCATAAAATGTTGATTAAATACATCATTTTTTACTTTCCATAATTGGAATAATAGCTATTTTCATATTCTTTTATATAATTGCCTTATTAAACAATTTACTAATAATATTACACCAGGTAATAATCCATTTTTGGGTGTTATACCTAGTAGTTATATTAAAAATAAAAATAAGACTATAGCGCTTCATTTGGATATAAACTAAATTACATTTAAGGGATTTTGTAAAATTATTCCGAAGATAAGTCTTAATACTTTATATACAATATATATAAAAGTAAAGTATAAAGGTGATAATTGGGGGGGGGATAATACACAAAATAACATATAATTTTATCCTGCCTATGGAGTAGAATATCGTGATATTAATAAATCAATCAATTATGGTATTCTATTTTCACAGATTTACGAGGGTAGAGAACGCTTTTTAATTAATAGTTAGAATAGTTTCCTGTCGACTAAACGAATCTATTGATTACTTTGGCTGGAGAGATAGGAAGACTTATTACAGACTGACTAAACCGCGCCTTTTTAACGAAGTACGAGAAAACGATTTAACAGATCACCGACAATGGAGGGATTAAGGTTAACGGATGTTATTATGTTAATGGATTTGATAGGGATATCATTTATTTTCATATGTAACCATATTTATATGTAACCATATTTATATGATGTAGGTTATAGTACAGTGTACTAGTCGGATAGGATCAAATGTCACTGTTAAATTCTAACTCTACAAAGAGATACATTTGACAGATCCAAATACCTTATACTATTTCCTTTGATAGTATTAAGGGTTATCAATTACTAATATTTCCTTTACAAACGTTGAGGTTTTAAGTTGTTAATGATAACTGGAGGTCGAGAACACACTACTTGCTCGGTCCTCCACTAAAAGTCCGTACCGGAGCGGTAATGTGTCGTGGTCATGTAACTAGTTAGATTGCTTACTTTATACTAAGCTTTTTGAAGGTGGAAATGACGGAATTACTACGTTAGTGAATGTCATATTTTTAAAAAACAACACATGAAAAACTTATTTGTAAATAATACTAAAATCCTGAATACAGGTGAAATTATAAAATTAATCGGTTGAAAAAGAGATTTCTCTTCTACTTGTTCTAGTTCTTCTAGTTCTTCTAGTTTGTCTAATAACCCAGAGAGAATAGAGAATGGTTATATTAAAGGTAGTATTACTAATAAAGAATTGGTTAATAACTTTAAACGGTATAATGGTGTATATAGCTCAAAATTTATTGATTTTTTATTAAATTCTTTGTACATAGACTATGATGATAAAAATCATAGTATAAATAATGATGTTCAGAAGCGTATAGAAATATTAATTTCGGATGAATTTGATTTATTTTTTAATAATAACAGAGATTTATACAGTAATTCTGCTCCATTCAAGGATGTTTTAGTACCTGAATTTGTAAAATATATTTTAAGTAAAGAGGATAAAATAAAACTTTATCTCAAAAACTTGAAAACTAGTAGTAAAAATGAAAAATCTTCCATGATTGATAAACAATTTATCAGTAATGTAATATCAGTTGTAGACACTAAATTTTTACTCAATCTATGTCTTACAGAATATTTATTAATTTATACCTTTCAAGGGTCTGAAGATGATAAAAAATATAATATAATACCAGTTTCTGTGAAAATAGGTGATAAGATATTAAACAGATATTTTAATACTTTAAAAAATGAATATAATAAGGAAAACGAGAGTAATATTTCTTTCAAATCATGAATAGATAAATGAAGTGATGATTACCCAGAATATAGTAATAGTTTAGATGACACTCTTCGTTCTCACTTAGGATGTAGAATAATTGATATACTAACTAGTTGTGATATGATTACTAAAATTTTAACTAAAACCAGCAGAGAAAAAAGTCAATATGTTTTAGAAGTTGTTGAGGATAAAAAAGTTGTTAAAGAAAAACAATCTATAATGTCTTTACCCACAAGATTACCCATGATAGTTAAGCCTAAACCCTATAATAATGGTGTTGAAGGAGGATACTTATTAAATGGTGAAAAGTATCATGAAGATTTGTTTATACAAAAAAAAGGGTACGGGATTAATTCTGAGTTATCCAAAAGTACAAAAATTTATGATATGATAAATAAAATTAATGCCACACCTTTTATAGTAAATCGTAGTGTATTGAATTTTTTATTGGAAAAGGGTAGTGAATTTAATCTTTTGATTAATCCTCTGGATAAACATAAATTTAGTGAGATAAAAAAGAGAACTAAGTATCAAGATTCTAAACTTAAATCACATAACAGTAAAATAATACTTCAAGAAAACATATTAGGTATAGCAGAGTTTTTTAGTAAATTTTCTCAAATATATTTCCCTGTTAGACTAGATCAAAGAGGAAGATTATATTGTAGCCCTAATTTTTTTAATTATCAATCTAACGAATTAAGTAAAGCGCTTATTCTTTTTGCTAATCCTGGTATAGTTAGAAAAGATGATTTTCAATCTATAGCCTATTTAAAAGCGTATGGATCGAATTGTTTTGGTGGTAAAATTAGTAAATCTACTACTAAAGCTAAGTTAGATTGAATAGATAAGAATTTGGATGATATACTTAACTATGATAATAATGTTTTACTAAGTAAAGCTAAAGATAAACTATTATTTTTAGCATTTTGTATTGAATATAAACGATTTTATAATTTTTACGTCAATGAAGATATGATAGAGTTTAAAACCTATTTACCCATACAATTGGATGCTACATGTAATGGTTTCCAACATATGGCATTACTTAGTAATGAAAAAACTCTGTTTAAAGAGTTAAATCTTATAGGAGGGGATAGTACTAAACCACCAAAAGATTTTTATAACTTTTTATTACACAAAATTAATAAGATATTTGAAAATAAAATCTTAAGCGGGGAGTTGATAGATGAGAAAACAGGAGGATCTTATGAAAGATTAAATAAATTTGTATGAGATAGATTTTATGTAAAGAAAGCGGTTATGACAATTCCTTACAACTCATCCGTAAGAGCTATGAAACAGTATATTATAGACTGTTTAACAGTAGACCACTATGATGATGATGATAAGTGTGTTTGATACTCCGATAGTGAGAAGAATAAAACTATAATTATTAACAATAAAGATGTAACTCTTCTTATTAACTCTATAATGAGTATTATAGAAAACGACTTCCGTAAAATTAAGAAACTAATTAAATATCTTAAAAACATAGCCTCTATATTTAATGTATTAGAGTTACCTATAACATGAAGTTTACCTACAGGGATTACTATTAGACAAAGTTATTTAGAGAGTAAATCTACCAGTATAACACCGTTTATGTATAGTAAGGTAAAGTTAAACTTAAAAGTAACAATTAAAGATAAGTATGATAAGAAAAAGCAAATTAGAGCTCTTATGCCTAATCTAATTCATTCGTTGGATGCAAGTTCGTTAAGTTTATTATATACTGAGTTTATAAAATCCTACTCATATAATGACGTACAATTCTTTTCAGTACATGATTGCTTCGCTACAACTTGTGATAAAGTATTCAGACTAAAAACTGTTTTAGCATCTGTTTACACAGAATTATATTCTGATGAATCTTATTTAATCAAATTTGATACGCATATTTTAGATGCAATTGAAAATAATACAGATTATAAACTAGATCGTGTAAATAGAAAGATAGAATTACCTGATGGTTCTACCATTTTAATTCACGATGTGAACTGAGTTATCAATAAGAAACTAGTAAGTAGCAAAATGATTACTAAGATTGACTCTCAGTACATAATTATATAAAACCAAATATTAACCTAGCTTTGTTAGGTAAAAACAAAGATAAATAAAATTAAGATTTTTTTAGCTCTATGACTATTAGTTATAGGGCTTTTTTTTTAGTTATGAGAAATAAGTGAATCGAACACTGTCCCTTATTTTCATCTATTTGTGAGATAGATTAAATAAGTACTTTACCTTTAAGCTAATTCCTCTTTTTTTTTGTTGTAACTATATAATCTATGTAAACTGAATATACTAGTACAAAATATGTATATCTTTAATCACTATCGTAAGGTTTATCATTATTTGAAGGATAGTGTCTAGATTTTTGAATATCTAATTCTATTTCACTTCTAGATTCCAATTCCTTTTTCCGTGAGATATACTCCTGGGACTTAAAATACTGGAATGCGGATTCATGTCCTCAGAATTTAGCTTGTGTTTTTAAATTCCAACTGAGTGGTGATTTATCATCCTCTTCCTTTAAAGTATTAAGATATTTATCTTTAATCATAATATCTTCCAATAGATATCGTTGTTCCCGTTCTAAATGTCTTTTTTTTTCAGTATTATCTCAGTCCGTGAGTCTTTTAGCGAAGTATTCATTATGGTTATTGATAAGCTCACTAAGTAGTTTACTATCTGTTTCAGGATGTGAATCTATAATACTTTTAATCACCTTCTGTTCTTTTAAAGAAGTAACTCTTTCAATTAATTGATTAAGTTCCTTCGTATCACAATGTTTATTAAAATTAGCTTCTAGTTCCTCTTTATTTGAACTAATTGATTTAATAGTTCTTAATAGATCATCTAAATCTTTTATTAAAGCCTTTTTTTCCATTTCCCTTCATTCATTATGTTTATTATCCGCTATTTCTATAAATCTTTCGAAATCTTTTGTCTTCTCTGTACGATAATCTGTATTGTCATCAAAAAGAGAACCTCCATTTTGACTATCATCATCGAAAGGGTTATTAGGATCTCTATGGAGACCTGTATATCTATCTAAAAGAGATTGTCTTTCCAATATCTGTTCTTCTGATAATGGATGTTTTTCGAATAACTCTGGAATACCCTCTTTATAATATTTATGATATTTCATATCTTCTAGTAGATTCGATTGTATTTGTCCGTTAAGTTGTATTCTTCGTGTATCATTAACCAATTGGATATCGTCTCTTTTCATTCAACATTTGTATTCTCTAGCTATTCAGGATTCTGAAAATCAATTATAATTCGTTAATCTAAAAGGAGAAGTTCATCACTCTCATCTGGATACTTTATTACTACTAGTGTTTATATCCTTAGTTAATGGTGTATCTCCTGATAGTGAAATACTATGAGTAATAGATTCAGTATCAGATCTAGAATCAGATCCATTATGTATAGAATTGTTATGAATAACAGTATTATGACTAGAATCACTAGAATTACTAGAATTTCTTCTATTGTCGTTATAAATATTTAGACTATAAGATAAGTTTTGTTCAGTTATAGTGGTATCGGATGTAATAGTCATAGTACTAGACACAGAAGACGTTGAACTAAATGGAGATGTCGAACTAGGTATAGATGTTGTTTCCTCAACTAATAATCTAACCACATTATCATCCATTTTATCCATAATATTTTGAATAACTTCTTTTTTCTGTCTATCATGAAGGTTCTGTTTTTCAATCTTAGTATCAATAAATAATCTTAAATCCTCGAAAGTAGCGAATTGACTATTTCTTTTGATTTTCTCTGTAAAACATTCTTGTAATAAAAGTTCCATACTTTCATTCTTTTTCTTATCCTCTGGGGATTCGAATAGTAAACCTTCTGTACTCATCTTAGTAAGTATTTCTGATTCATGGATGGCTTTCATTCTAGTAATTATCTCCGAATCATAACCTAATTCCTTATTCATTTTATTAGAAAGGTTATCCAATATAGTATTTTCTACATGAATGCTTTTATCGTTAATAGTCTGTGTTTTAAATGATAACTCGTTATTCTCTAATGTTTTATATGAAAAATCTATCTCGGTAAAGTCAGTTATTTCTGATAGAGATTCTTGAATATCAAGATACGTATCAGATGGTAAATGGATGGTAGAATCATCCGTTAATTCTTCTTCTAGGTATTCTTCTTCTAGGTATTGTTCTTCTAGAGATTCTTCTTCTAGGTATTTAGATGTATAATAACCAAGAAATGAGATAGGAATAATACATCATAAAAGTAATTTTAACATAATATCCTCTAAATTTGATAAATAAATAAATTTATGAGGTGTAACAGTTTTAAGAGTATTTGACAAATTTGGTAAAAATAGTGTACCATGATTCGTACTATTATTTTCACTACAGTATATGTCTTTTAAAGAGTTATGTTGTATATCCTTTATTAAATAAGAATAAAACGTTCTATAAATATCACCCGGATAAGTAATTAAATTGAAATTATTCTCGTAAATTGATATAGATTTGTCTATATTATTTATTACTAAAGGTTTAGTGTCTATTCACCTACCGTCTAATCTTACTTTATCCCGTTTCTTGTAACTATCACTATTTATGGTTACATCCTCATTATCATTTATTGTTACATAACCTAAATCTCAATCTATTTTACTAGTTGTCTTAATCGCTGTATCTACATTATTATCGTTAAGTAATTTCATGTAATCAATGTAGGAAAGAGATTTTGATTTAATACCTTTAGCTTTGTTAACTACTTTACCCTTAGTATTATATAATCAATATGTTTTACCCGATATAAAAATACCTTCATCCACCTTATGTTCCAATTTAAGCTTACCTATTTCATTAGGACTTATCATAGAAGGGTCTAATTCTTTGTCGGTTACGATACTATCTGTATCAGAATAGAATAGCTTTCCTTTTTCATTCAGGATTTGTAATTTTATTCTACTCATATGTATTCTTCCGTATGCAGTAACTGCTGCACTTATAGCTATTGAGCTTACATTTAAAGATTGTATTTCTTTATCTTGGAACTTAGAAAGTAATTTAATAATATCTAACCCGTGACTTTTAATTATATCGTTATCTAACTTAGGAACATAACTAACTAATATGTTTTGAGGACTAATTACCTTATACGAAGTAACTTTATGCATAGAAGATATGATTTCAAATGCTTTTTCATCTACTATAGTAGTTACCGCTTTATCTAACCCAATTCCAAATCTCCCTAACAAATTGTTAAGTAAACTTTTCGCCATAGACTTTTGTGTATCGTTTATAGGATTTGATTTAATACTATAAATCTTGTTCACATATTCTTTGAACACATCAGATTCTCTACTAAATTTGTATCATTCAATAACGTCTATTTTATACCCATTTTGTTTAGCGAATTTTAACTCTTCACTAAAGTATCATCCTGTCCACTTTCCTAATGGGAAACTAATACCTGAATCATCTCTAACCGGTAATAGTCCCAAGTAACTATCTACAGGTGACTCAATATAGCAATAAAAGAACCCAAATAAATCATTGATATCACTATCTTTAGTATAATATTGTACTTTACTACAAGTATTACCAGGCATATCTTGTAAAGCTACATAAGGGTATAAGGAATTTATATCGTAATAGTTAAGATTATAACCATGGGGTCTATAAACTTCTGTTTTACCTCCGTAATATGCTTTTTTAATATCATTATACATACTTGCTTTTGTTATACCGGGTATGTTTTCTTTATAAAAGTCTTTTAAAAAGATACGTACAGCTAACCCTGAAATAGTAATACTATCAGTTAAGTTTACACCATAATCGTTAAACACTTGTTTATTTGCTTTAGATATGACTTGGTATAAACTATTAAGATCATTTTCAAGATATTTTATTGTTTCCTTTTGGAACGATCAATCTTGTTTATAAAGACCTTTATACTCTTCCTCTGATGTATCTTTATAGTATAATTGATTAGGAGTCTCTCCTATATAAAACAAATTATCTTGTACAGAAAATTCATAGGGGAATGTAGTTTTAAGTGTTTCAACTCCAAAATTCTTTCCTAGCTTAGATAATTTATCTGGTAGCATAGCATAACTATCTTTAATTGTAAAACTGTTTTTATTCTTCGATATCTTTACTTGTATGATCTTATCGTTACGATATAAAGGATCAATACCATACTTGTCATTAGCATTATCGTTATATAAACATATAATCTTTAATATAAAAATTATATCATAACCCGCTAAGTTATGACAATAGAACACTGTTTTATTATACTTAGGTCTAAGAAGTTCGTCTATCATTTCTAAAACTATTCTACTGGAATCTAAATCATCTTTGTTAATGTAATAAGTAACTGGTGTGTCTTTCAGATTAGTTTTAAAACCTAAAGCATGGATCTTTTGTGTACCATCCATCATAGTAAATGTTTCTGTATCTATAACTCCAATGTTAGGATTACTAATAAAAGATACTATACCCTTACGAGGTTTTTCTACAGGTATTAGTGATAAAGTTATGAGGGTTAATATATACTTTTAAATGAAATAGGGACTTATTTTAAACTATAGTATAGACTACTATGTTTATAATACTATTGTTTTTTTATTATCTATAATATGAGTGTTTTTACTACTGATTGTTATATAACTATATATTGAGAGTCAATCTCAATAACAAGTTTATAATTAATTACTAAAATTAAATAGTAGAGTATATAAATGTTAGTATCTAATAGCTAATCGTTAATAGTTAATAGAAGAGGAAATCACAGTAATAAGCTGTTTATTTTGCGATATGGTTTGGGTCTGCTTTTCACTAAAAAGACGTATTATGAACTTATTATAAAAAATTATGTTAAATTTAAATAGAAGTAATTTTCAAGCACACCCTTTTCATCTAGTATCTCCTTCTCCTTGACCTTTATATACATCCATTAGCCTATTAAGCCTTACTACCTCTGCAGTTTTATCCTTTCATGGTTTTGCTTATGCAGAATACAACTTAATGATGAGTTTAACATCTTTAATATTAGCTATGTCATTCTGATGAAGAGATGTAATAGCAGAGGGTAAACTGAACCTAAGAGGCAAAATACTGTTTAATTATAATTTTAATATAGCTAAAGCTATTCCTGTTGAGGATCTAAAAAAATCTCTTAATGATTACAAAGTTAAGAATAATAGAAGTGTTTAAAAATAACAACGACTTAGGTCACTATCTAGCGGGTTTATTAGAGGGAGACGGCCATATTTCTCTTCCGTCTTTGGGTATTACAACGTTAAATAGAGTATTAAATCCTAGAATAGTATTTACTTCACATATTAATAATTTGGCTATGTATGCCTTTATTCAATCAGAATTAGGTAACATAGGACGTTTCCAAACTTCAGGGGATAACGCTATTCGTTACATTATAGGCGATATAAAAGGTATTATGCTTTTTATTAATTTAATACACGGTAAACTTAGAACACCTAAAAATATAAGGTTTAATGATTTAATCCAATTCATGAATTCTATATATTCTTTGGATACACCAAAAAGTTTATTAGATAACTCTAATATTTTTGATAACAGTTGATTTACAGGTTTTACGGAGTCTGATGGACATTTTGGTATTAAATTTCTAGAAAGAAAAACTAAATCAGATACTCGTAAAAGATCTGTTAGTGAAAGTGTTACTCTTAGATTTATGTTGAATCAGCGTTTATTTGATAAACCGACATCTTCTTCTATGAAACCTTTTATGGAAGATTTAGCCTTATTTTTATCTTGTAATCTTAAAAGTTATACTAATAATACAAACTCAGAAATATTAACTGTAAGTGTATCATCTTTAGATAGTATAAAAATTCTTGTTAATTATTTTAATAAATATCCGTTAATAGGGGATAAATTAAATGATTTTAAGAAATGAGAAATTGTTTATAAAATGTTTATCAAAAAAGAACATCTTACCGATCAAGGAAGATTAAAAATTAGATCTTTAATAGAAAAATTATAAAAAAAAAACAGTATTTACTCTATTATGTGCCCTCTTTAAATTTTACTATATGCTGAAAGTTTCTATCAGAAAAGAATAGAATAATCAGAAGGAAACCAAAAGACGGATAAATATCTTAAGAGGATCCGACTTCGTTGGATCCCTACTGCCCGTTGGGATCCTCAGAGACTACACGTAAAAGGTTAATACGTTAATTGTAGTATAGTTAACCTATTAACTATGATATAGTCCAACCCACGTAGGAATACGTGGAGTAATTTCGACATATATAGGTCATCACACCCTGGCTGTACAAAGAGGATTAAACCTTGGTGTTGCTTTATTTATAGTATCTGAAGCTTTATTTTTCTTAGCTATATTCTGAACATTCTTTCATAGTGCTCTTTCTCCTGCAGTCGAATTAGGTGCTATGTGACCTCCTATGGGAATAGAAGCCATAGATCCTTTTGAGCTACCCTTAATAAACACAGTAATTTTATTAGCTTCAGGTTTTACTGTTACATATGCACATCATTACTTAATTAACGGGAAAAGAGATAAAGCATTATATGGTCTATTGTATACAATTATTTTAGCTACAATATTTACAGGACTACAGGGTGTTGAGTATGCAGTATCATCATTCACTATCTCAGATGGAGCTTTTGGATCATGTTTTTACTTTGGAACAGGGTTAATCTAAGCCCCTTTTAATTACAACTACCAATTTACCTATAAATATGTATTTAGGGTAAATAACCCTTTTTTTTTGCTGATTTACCCTATAAATAATTATAGCTTTGTAAAATACAAACTTATATAATAAAGATAGGTCTATTAGGTAAATGTAGTTTTTAATAGAAAACAGGAAAAATTGCATAAAACTCCTAACGGGATACCCTCCCCTTATCTAACTGACGTGAATTTGAGGTTAGTTTATAAAGGAAAATATGCAGCCAACCATAAATCAATAAAATGGTCAGACCATTTTTTTTTTTGTAAAAAATATGGTTTATAAAGGTTCAACGACTAAAGGGATTCTTATTAAAAAGAATCTTATATAAAACCCTGCAATTTATTCATTTTAAATTGATGACATAGTCTTAACCATTTAGATAACGAATAAATGGAAAATAAAGGATAAAACCTTTATATAATGTCCACGGATTACATGTAATGATAGGTACAGCATTTTTAGCGGTTGGTCTATGACGTGTACTAGCTTATCATTTAACAAATAACCATCATCTGGGATTAGAAGCTGGAATTCTTTACTGACATTTTGTTGATGTTGTATGATTATTCTTATTTGTATCCATATATTATTGAGGATCTTAAATTTAACTTTTTAAACTTATATCTTACATAAAATCACTTATTTTTCTAAAAAAAAAAAATGGAATAATTATAGGTAATACATTTATTACTAGTTAGCTAGTAAAGGTGGGAGTTCGAATCTCCCTATTCTAGTATGTTATTAAATTCATTAATTTTTTTACTTTTATCTAATGCAATTACACCTAGACGAGACAAATCTATCTTATATTCCAGAGAAACCATTTCTATTTTACTTATTTCATCCCTTGCTGGGTATATTACTATATTTATTCTATTTTTAGCTAGAGGTATAGGTATATTTGGAGGGTTATTTCATTGTACGGCTACTACGAACTTTTTTCATGTTTTTATTTTCTTAATAACTAGCGTTATATTATTATTAAGTTCATTTTTCCCTAGAAAGGTTTGATTAAAACAATACAGCAATCCTAATAGATTTATATTTAAAAAATTAGTTTACTATGGAACACTATTACTAAATAAAATGGGGGAACAATTTAAGATAATAGAATATTCTTTAATTATCTTATTTATTGTTACAGGAAGTGTTTTCCTAATTTCTACTAGTGATTTAGTGTCTATATTTCTATCTATAGAATTACAAAGTTATGGGTTGTATTTATTATCTACTATCTACAGAGATTCAGAACCTGCTACATCCGGTGGTCTTATGTATTTTCTACTAGGAGGATTATCATCCTGTTTTATATTATTAGGAACCGCATTGCTTTATGCGAATTCTGGTACTACTAACCTAGATAGTTTATATATTATTACTAGCATATCTAATGTAAGTAAAGAGAATCTTACTGATTTACTTTTTTGATATAAATCTAACTATTTACACATAAGTTTATTGTTTATGGCCGTAGGGTTCTTATTTAAAGTTTCTGCTGCACCATTTCATTTCTGAAGTCCTGACGTATATGATGCTATTCCCACTGTTGTTACAACTTTTGTAGCTATAATTGCAAAAATTTCTATATTTATTTTATTATTAGAACTAGTTCACTATACAAGTAAACCAATATTTGATTTAGATTTTTCTTGAACAACAACCTTGTTATTTAGTTCTCTTTTATCTTTAGTTATAGGAACAGTTGTAGGATTAACACAGTGTAGAATAAAAAGATTATTTGCATTTAGTACTATTTCTCATGTAGGTTTTATATTATTAGGTTTAAGTATACATACGGTTGAATCAACACAAGCCTTTATCTTCTATTTAATTCAATATTCCATTTCAAATTTAAATGCGTTTATCTTAATTATCACTATAGGGTATTCTTTATACTGTTATGTGCATAATGCGGAGTCTACTGCGAATGTAGATAAACAAACGACTAAAAAAGAAAGTGAGAATAGTAATGAAAACAGTAGTAATTTAACGGATGTAAATAATTCTCCTATTCAACTGACTGATCAGTTAAAAGGATATTTTTATATAAACCCTATAGTATCCTTAAGTTTAGGAATAACTTTATTCTCTTTTGCCGGAATACCTCCATTAATAGGGTTTTTTGGTAAACAGATGATTTTAAGTGCAGCTATTGATAATGGGTATATTTTTATGGCATTGGTTGCGATATTTACTAGTGTTATAAGTGCCGTATATTATTTAGCTATTATAAAACAAATCTTTTTTGATAAACCAGATTATGCTTTTGACGATAAACTAAATACTTTTAGTGCAAATAGTTTAATTACTGAAAAAATTACAGTTGTTAAAAAAGTTCACGTAAAATTGAAAAATATCGTTATATCAAGCTCATTGAGTTTATCTATATCAGTTGCAACTATATTCATAACATTTTATATGTTTACACCCGAAGAGTGATTAAGTTTAGCGAATATGTTCGCATTAATAATTTTTAATTTATAAATGACAAATACAAGTTTTTTTATTCTTTTCGTACCTATATTAGCTACATTATTATTAGCAATCAATTTAATTTTAGCCCCTCATAATCCTTATCAAGAAAAAAATAGTCCTTTCGAGTGTGGATACCACTCATTTTTAGGGCAAAATAGAATACAATTTAGCGTTTCCTTTTTTATATTTGGTCTTTTATTTCTTTTATTTGACCTAGAAATATTACTTGCATACCCTTACAGTGTTAGTAGTTACACTAACGATATCTATGGTTTAGTTATATTCGCAGTATTTTGTGTGTTATTGGCTCTAGGGTTTGTATTTGAATTAGGTAAAAATGCATTAACTATTGATAGTAAACAAACGTCTTCTGATAAGTCTTCTGATGAGTCTTCTGATAAGTCTTCTGATGACAAGAAGAATACAACTACACCACTTGCTAATCTTATAGATAATCTAACAATGAGTAAACCTTGAACTGGTCGTGATAGCGATAGTTCTATGCCTAATCGTGATAGCGATAGTTCTATACCTTCAGAAGAAGTCCCAAGTTCAGGGAGCTCTTCTTCTTCAGAAACTTTTGAAGAGAGTGAAGCGAGAGAAGAAGTAGAACTTTATCAAGAATGACGAGCAAATCTTGATGATGTAAGGGATATTGCAGTTAGAGCAGATAGGGGTGAGGCACTATCAGAAGCTGACAGAGAAAGATGGGATAATGTTCGTCAAGATCCTGACGGAGAAGAAGGGGAATCCACTTTAGGTGAACCTGGAATGGCAAGTTATAATAGTGAACGTCAAAGACTTAATGATAGAATAGAGCATTATGAACAGGTTATAAGAGGTGAAAGGGATATTACACCGGTCCCAGGTAATCCCGGTGGTCCTTCAGTTCCTGCAAACTATGTTGATCCAAGTAGAACCCAAGCTGGTCCAAGTACAAGCCAAGCTGGTCCAAGTACAAGCCAAGCTGGTCCAAGTACAAGCCAAGCTGGTCCAAGTACAAGTCAGGATACTAACATGTCGGGTACAAGTCAGGATGGTTACGCGTCGGATACAAGTCAGGATGCTGACGTGTCGGATACAAATCAATCTAGTGACGACTCGGATTCAGATAGCGATACTAACATGGATGAATACTTACCTATTATCTTTACAACAGAAATAGGAATAACAAGAATTATATCAGTAATTTATTACTTATATAAAATACGTTTTTTCTTTATGGTTAAGATATGGCTGTCTTGTTATATAAAAAACTGAAGATAATCTCCTATATTATCTTTGTTTTTATAAATAACTTTTGTAAGTGAATGTTTTACTTAGTGATATAAGATAACAGTAAAATTATTTTTTTTATAACTTTTCTAGGTGAATGTTTTACTTAGCAATATATAATCCCGGTAAGTCTATTTCTTTTTAGATAACGGGAATATAGCACTTTACTTAAAGAGCTAGAGATGGGGGGGAGAAGAGTACTAAGAAACTTTTGGTTATATTTCCCCCCCCCCCGTTCAAAAAAAAAAGAAATTCGCTTAATAGAAAAAGCACCTGCCTAAAAGGTGGGAGATTAGGTGTGCAAATCACCTATTTCTTATTGGCATTAGATCAACGATCCTTTTTACGAGTTTAATTACCCCTAAACTACTTATGGTGCACATTAAAGGTATATGTGATAGATCCATCACTATATACAAAATAGAGGTATTTATACTTATTTAAAAAAAAAACAAATGTTATTATTATCTTTACTTTTAACTCCTATATTAGGAATCGTTGCTATTTTAATTAATAGAGATAACGGTGTTTCACTAAAAAATATTAAATTCATAGCCTTAAGTACATCTACCTTAAATTTTTTTATATCATTAATCATTTTTATCTTATTCGATTTTAGTACTAACCAGTTTCAATTTGTACAAGAATACCATGAAATAAGTTATTTTGATTTTTATTTGGGTGTAGATGGTTTATCTATATATTTCATATTATTAACTACAATAATCATCCCTATATCATTAGTATCTAATTGAAAATCAATAACAAAAGATGTAGAATCTTATGTTATTATAATCCTATTGTTAGAAACCTTATTGTTGGCTGTCTTTTTAGTATTAGATATATTACTTTTTTATATCTTTTTTGAGAGTATATTACCACCACTATTTATATTGATAGGTATATTTGGGTCAGATAACAGAGTTAAAGCTAGTTTTTATTTATTCTTATATACATTGTTGGGTTCTCTATTTTTATTACTATCCATATTAGCAATGTCATCCATTATGAGTACTACGGATTTTGATACTCTTTTTAAAGGTAATTTTCTTTATTTAACACAACTTTTCCTGTTTTATGGTATTTTTATAGCTTTCGCTGTAAAAACTCCTACAATATTCCTAAATACATGACTTTTAAAGGCTCACGTTGAGTCACCTTTAGGGGGAAGTATTATTTTAGCTGCAATAGTTCTTAAATTAAGCTTATATGGTATACTAAGATTAATTTTACCTATTTTACCTAAAGCTTATATGGAGTATACTTATATAATATTCCTAATTGGTGTTATTACTATAATATATGCTAGTCTTAGTACATTAAGAACAATTGATATTAAAGAACTTATAGCATACAGTTCTGTTTCTCATGCAGCAGTTTATCTTCTAGGATTGTTCAGTAATAGTATACAAGGTATTGAAGGTGCTATTAGTTTAGGATTGGCACATGGATTCGTTTCGCCGGGTCTATTTATTTGTGCAGGAGGTGTATTATATGATAGATCTTCTACAAGAGTAATTTCTTTCTACAGAGGAGTTACTCAAGTGATGCCATTATTTGCTATACTATTCTTTATATTATGTTTAGCTAACTGTGGAGCTCCTTTATCTTTAAATTTCATAGGAGAATTCTTATCATTATACGGAGTATTTGAAAGATCGTCTTTATTTGGTGTTTTCGCAAGTTCTTCTATAATCTTCTCTGCAGCGTACACAATATATATGTATCAAAGAATAGCATTTGGAGGAGCTTATTCAAGAATGTTTACCTTTAATATACCAGATTTAACAAAAAGAGAGTTCAGTATTTTAGTTATATTAGTTATACCTACTGTATTATTTGGTATATACCCTGCACCAATATTAGACGGTATTCATTATTCAGTATCAACCGTTATTTATTTATTTGATTCTAGTGTTATTAGCTGTGATGGACCTGAAGTTTGAGAGAGTTACTATAGAAACATGGTTAGTTTCGTTATGTTTGTGTTTAATACAAACGGGCATTAAAATAGATTAAAAAGTATTATACTTTTTAATTATGAATTGAGCATATATCTTTCTATCGCTATACCCTTTAAATAACACGTTTATCTTGCCCCCCCCCGCTAATTATAAAATATATAATCTATCCATAGTAAATAGATAATTAACATGATTCATTAAAACATTTTTTTAATAATATGTAAATTTAAAATCATTTTTTTTCTTATTTAAAATGTTATATTTTCCAACAATTATGTCTGTTCTTGAAGTGTTGGCTGTTACTATACCTGTTTTATTAACAGTAGCTTTTGTAACTATAGCTGAAAGAAAGACAATGGCTAGTATGCAAAGAAGAGTGGGACCTAATGCAGTGGGTTGTTTAACATTAAATCTTACACATAAAAGAACTTTTCATTCTTCTTGTGATGCTTTGAGTGAATTATACTATAATAGAAAAGCCCCCGTTATATAATTTTCGGATGATGTGCTTTTTACTTCTACTTATTTACTTAATCCATCTGTTATTATATCTTTCTTTAAATCTTTAAAAGGTAAAGTTGTAATTGAATGTAAAGGTTTATTATCTCCAATTACTCTTAGTACATTTTTTAATGGTTTAAAATATTCTTCCTTTTATCGTTTTCCTTCATTAGTCAAATTAAGAAATGTTAGACACTTTAAGACTTTTAACCAAGAGTTTATAGAGTGACTACGGGGATTTGTAGACAGTGAGGGAAGTTTTTATATTGAACCTAACAATAAGGGTCGTTCTTATAGATTTAATTTCCAAATTGTGTTGCATGTAGATGACATAAAAGTACTACATTTAATTAAGAGTAATCTTGGTATAGGAGAAGTTAGAGAAAGAGGTACGAATGTTACTTTTACTATTAGGACTCAACAAGATTTAGTCATATTAATAGATATTTTTTCTAAATATCCATTAAACTCTAAAAAATATCTAGATTTTTCCGATTTTAAAAGAGCATTTGAATTATATACTAGCTCTTATATAAAATCTTCTGAGTTAATTTTAGAAATAACCCGAATTAAGGATAGTATGAACAGAGGTAGAACTAATTTTTCTATGCCTAGCGAACATAATTATCGAATAACTCCTTATTGATTACTTGGATTTGTAGAAGGTGACGGTTCATTTTTCATTCGAAGAAAGAATTATCAATTGTATTTTTCTATTGTTCAACATTCTAGGGACTATGAATTAATGAATAAAATTCGGGATTTTCTATATGATTTACCTTTTATTAATAAACAAACAATGCGGAAAAGTAGTATAAGAATAAGCGAGTCTCCCGCCGCAGTCGTTTTACCCTCTTCACCTGACGGTGGGAACGGCTATAAAGACCCTGTTACTTATCTAATAATTGATCACACTGATTTAATAAAACTTGTAATTATTCCTTTTTTTAGCTCTATGACATGACGTAGTAAAAAATTATTGGATTTTGAAGATTTCTCCTTAGTATTTAAGTTGAAACAACAAGGTCAACATTATACCCATGAGCGAAAAAATTTAATAGATTCCCTTATAGGACAAATGAATAACAATAGACTTTCAACCTCAGGTAGCTTGCCTAGAGGAGACAGGGAGTTCTTAATTACGCAAGCCAAAATAATTTTACAACCCCCCTCTAATTATAAAAAAGAGAAAGGTCCGGACGCCACGCGTGGTGGCTGGACCTGCTTCGCCGGGAAAACTTTTATTATATCTGAGAATAAATGACTAACTGTTAGAAAAGGTGTATTCTATGAAATTGCTGATCTTAATAGTAATGTTGTTACTACATGTGATTCAATTACAGCTGTTATGGATTTTCTAGAAGTGTCTCGTTATATAGTTTTAAAAAGATTAGAGGACGGTGATCCGATTTTGTGAGTAAAGGAAGATCGCTTAGTAACGATCCAACCATTAGAAAGCTAAACTATTTTTACTTAGCGGTTATTTATAACACAGGTGAAATGGGTAATATTACAGGACGGGAGATAGGATATATGTTTAGATACAAAAAAGACCCTAAAGTTTTCTATATAGGGAGAACTAAAAACTTCCACAAAAGATTTAAAGATCATTTGAGTTCTAACTTAAAAGATAGATTTCATAAATTTGCTAATTCAATTGGTTGAGATCAATTTGAATTTTCTATTATAGAGATATGTGATCTTAGCATCCAACAAGATAGAGAAGCTTTTTACTTGCAAAAATACTTACCTTTATTAAACACTATCTTTAAAAGTAATTTTAGTGAAATACAATCTTATGACTCTTTATATGAGATATTAAGACTTAGACAGTCAAAACTGGATTCAAATAATAAAGATCTACACCTTTATGTTTATAAATATTGTAATAATAAAATTAATACTAATTATCTAATGTTTAGTAGCATAAGTGCGTCATCCAAAAAATATGGCATAGCTAGAGAAACAATTAGTGTTTATTTAAATACTTATGTACCCTACAAAAACCTCTTTTTTTTAACTAATAAAATAGAATGTTTTGATTTAGCAGGAAAACTAGTTAGTGATGCTATGCAAGGATTAAATTTAAATCATAATATAGCGGCTCCGCAGCCTCAGTCATCATCTTCTAAAGAAGATGACGACGCCGAGGCTAAAAAAATATGAATGTATTTTATAGAATCAAAAGATACTGTTGTTAAAACAGAATTAGAGTCTAAAAGTGCAGTAGCTAATTTATTAGGTGTACAACATTTAGTTATAATTAATCATCTAGATAAACTAATAAAAGGAGGTATTAATGGTCATTATATATTTAATCATGAATTAAATGATTTAGAGCTAGAAAAACTCATTGAATTCTCATCATAAAGAAAAACGAGAAATCGTACAGTATGAGCTTATAGTGCTATAACTTTAGAATTAGTTACTGATTCATTTAATAGTATTCAAAAAGCAGCTGAATATTTTAATGTGGATTACATATCTGTGGTTAGACACTTAGATACTGAATTAGCTACTAAAAAGGGCAATTATTTAGTGTTATTTTTTAATGATAAATTGACTTATTTAAAGAGAAAAGAATTACTAAATAATTTTAAATTAGCAAAAAATGAGACCACTTAAATTTGAGTTTATAAAAAGTTAGCCTCGGCGTCGTCATCTTCTTTAGAAGATGATGACTGAGGCTGCGTAGCCGATGATAAATTTATCCTAATGAATTCCAATGAAACTGGTTTTAGTTCAAAACATTTAGCAGCTAAAGAATTAAAATTAAGTCATAAAACAATTAGTAAATTTTTGAATACTCATAAAGACTATAAAGGTTTGTATTTTTACAGTATTAAATTGTAAGATTAAAAGTAAAGTGTAAGAAACTTTATTAGGCCCATAAGTGAAAGAGAACCTTTTGCTATAAACCATCAAATTGACGGGAACACCTTAAAGCTATTTCAACTAAATGTATTAGGTAACTAAATACATGGCCCAGGTAATGACTCGGGGTATAGTAAAATCGAAATAGATGTATGAAAAGAAATAGGCAACCCGCAGCCAAGTATCTATTTTTTTAGGTATGCAGTTCATCGACTAAACGGTGGTTGGCATAAAATTTTGGTTATTTTATGCTTAAGATATAGTCAGGCCCTGCTTGAGAAAGTACAGGGTATAAATATATATATTTATACCTGGAAATGGATAGTAACACTATTTAGGGAGAAAACCTCAATTCTTTACCTGTATTATGTAAAATAAATGGTTAAATGAGGACATTCGTGATATGGTCTACTTCAAGCATTTGCCGATGCTCTTAAACTTTTATTAAAAGAGTATGTTTCTCCGACACAAGCCAATATAGTATTATTCTTCCTTGGTCCCATAATCACTTTAATTTTCTCATTACTAGGATATGCTGTAATACCTTATGGTCCTGGTTTAATGCTGCTAGATTATAATTTAGGTGTATTATATATGTTGGCTATGTCTTCATTAGCTACATATGGTATATTGTTAGCAGGATGATCCGCGAATTCTAAATATGCATTTTTAGGGTCAAGATGGCCCGTTAAAGGCGCGAGTCTTTATTTGAAACAAACTATAAGCGAGAAATTCAGAAAGCAAAACTCATTGCTTACTTTAATAGGTACTTTAAACTTCTTTCATCATCATATCTTGATTTTTTATAAATTGTTTAGTACAACTTCTTTAAATTTAGTTTCAACTCAATCATTAAATGGAGAAACAGAAGTGTTACCTGTCTTAAATGATTTAAATCCTCATAATATAACAGGATTTTGTGACGCTGAGGGTTCTTTTATTCTTTCAATCTATAAAAATAATAAAAAGAACAGTAAATTAGCTTGACGTGTTAGACCTGTATTTGCTATACATTTACACTTAAAAGATTTAGAATTATTAAAAAATATCCAATCTTTTTTTAATCTAGGAGTATTAAATGTAGATACAGTAAATAATAAAGTTTTATATACTGTAAACTCAGTAGAAGATATAATTAATGTAATTATACCTCAGTTTGATAAATATCCTTTAAACACTAAAAAATATATAGATTATACATTATTTAAATCTGCTGTTTTATTAGTAAAAGAAAAAAAACATCACACAGACAAAGGTTTACAAGAAATTGTTAATATTAGAGCTTCAATGAACAATGGTTTAACTGATATACTATCTGTAGCTTTTCCTGATAGCATACCAGTTACGAAACCTTTAAGTAGAGAGTTAGATTCTCTTAATTCTAATTTATTACTCGGGTTTATTGAAGGTGAGGGTTGTTTTTTTGTTTCTTTTTCTAAAAATCCTAGAAATGAAACTAAATATTATACAAGTTTATTATTTAAAATTACTCAACATAAACGTGATATTGAATTAATTAAACTAATAGCTAAATTTTTAGATTGTGGGTTTATTGTCGAACAATCTAAAGGATCAACTGTGAGTTTTAATTGTAAAAACTTAAACGGTATTTTATCTAAAATAATTCCTTATTTTGATAATTATCCTTTAATCGGTTATAAAAGGTTAGATTATGCAGACTTTTATAAAGTAGCTATGTTAATGAAAAACAATTCACATTTAACTGTAGAAGGGTTTAACAATATAAAAACTATAAAAACAGGTATGAATAGAGGAAGAAGGGGATATATGACTATAAATAATAATACACAAAGTTTCCATACATGTGTGCCTAGACCTTGTGTATTTCCCTGTGTAACTCCCTTGAAATGGGGCTCTAAAGTAAAAATTCTATTCAAGATGAACAACCCGCAAGTAACCAAAGCGTTTAACTCGTTAGTAGGAACTTCAGAGGCCATACGTTTGTTATCTATAGTATTACATAAAGGTTGTAGATTTTATAGAACTAAAGTAAACCACCCTACTCCTTGTAACATAAATGATAAAAAGTGAAATCAATGATTAGCTGGTTTAATTGACGGAGATGGTTATTTTAACTTAACTAAAAAAGGATATGCTAGTCTAGAAATTACTATGGATATAAGAGATGAACACGCACTACAGATAATTAAAAATGTTTACGGTGGGTCTATAAAACTTGTATCCGGTTTAAAAGCATTGAGATACTGTTTACGTCATAGAGAAGGATTTTTAGCTTTGGTAAATGACATAAATGGTGAAATTCGTAATTCTCGCAGATTAATGCAATTAAATAAAATTTGTTTAAAGTACGATATAGCTCTTATTTATTCTGATAAATTAACGTATAAAAATGGTTGATTATCAGGGTTTTTTGATGCTGACGGTAGCGTTACTTTAAATAGTAATAATGGGCAATTAGCTATTACTTTAACTCAAAAAACGAGTGAAATCTTACAACCTTTATTAGATATATATGGAGGTTCCATATATATAGATAGAACTTCTAATAATTTTAAATGATATATCTCTCACAAAGATGATATTATGAACCTTATTGGTTATTTTAAAGAATATCCTCCCAGATCTTTAAAAAAGAACAGATTACATTTAATACCTAAATGTTACGAGCTAAAAGAAATTGGAGCACATAAAGCTTTAGAAGAAACTAACCCTTTATTAGCTAAAAGTTGAATAATATTTAAAGCTAAATGAGCGAAATATGAAGAATAATTAGTTTAAAAGTTAAGATCTATGTATATATATTAACCCCCCCCAAAGTATAGATAAAGATATGGTCCAAAGAGCATGTTTATTACATATGTTCTATTGCATTAAGAAGTACAGCTCAATTAATTAGTTATGAATTAATTTTAAGTTCTGCTATACTTTTAGTAGTATTATTAGCAGGTAGCTTAGACATAACTGTAATTATAGAAGCTCAAAGAGCTATTTGATATGTAGTACCTTTATTTCCTGTATTTATTATATTTTTTATAGGATCTATAGCAGAAACAAATAGAGCTCCATTTGATTTAGCAGAGGCTAGTTTTAACTTATAAAGATTTGGCCTCTTTAAATATCGCTATATGCTGGAAACTCCTAAAGCTTTACATACTTTTAACTATACTTGTACAGTAATATTGTTAAGCTGTATATAGAGTAATGTAAAATTTATCAAAAATGTTACAATGGACAATAAGCAGGAAACCAAACTAATTTAATTACAAGTAGTATCCTAGCTCGTGGGATCTCTACTGTCTGTTGGGATCCTCAGAGACTACACGCGATAATACATTTATATAGTTGTATATGATATAGTCCGTAGGTATAAAAAATATATCTAGTAAATGAGGTTAAACCAATTTCAACTAAAAAAAACTCACAGCAGGTATGCAAATATTCGTTTTATATTACGTAGATCTTATTCTACGTCGAGTTCTTATAAACTGGAAATACCAATACCTATATTAACCCTAACGGATTTACAAGATAAAGATTATATATTTTCTAAACGTGAGCTTTTTTCAAAAAAAAAAGATGTATATATAGTTTTCTAAACAAAGATAACGGAAAGCTATACATAGATAGTGCAAAAGATTTATATTTAATATTAAACGAACATCTATCACATAGAAAATAAAGCTTTACAGGCTGCTATATTAAAACAGGGTTTAGGTTATCTTAACCCTTGTATCTATGAATACTTATGAAAATAAGGCTACGAGTTTTAAATTATTAACTTATTTAGAAACTATGTACATAAAAAGATTTAACTTTAACTATTTGTATAATTCCTAGAAAATACTTTTAGTTCAGAAGGTTATAACCATACGGATGTTGCCAAACAAAATAGGGTAAAAACACTGGAATATAAAAGTAATCATCCTTTTTGAGGAAAACATCATGATATAAAAGCTAAATCTTTAATTAGCAAACCTGGGTCATTAAACCCTATGTTTGGTAAAACACACTCGGAAGAAATTAAAGACCTTATGAGCAACAAATAAGTAAAATATCTTAATGGTGCGGGTATTTATGACCTAGATATAAAAATGATAAAAAGTTTTGAATATGCTTCAGATTTATCTATTTATTTAAATGTATCTAAAGTCACTGTGAGTAAATATATAGGTAATGGTTTAGTTTATAAAAATAAATACTCGTTAAGAGCCAACCCTTTTAACGAGTAAAAGAGTATTTATCCATAATTTACAACATAGGAATCAGAATTAGTTAGTGGTTTTATGACAGAGCATTCAGCTGTAATTTTTGTATTTTTCTTTTTAGCTGAATATGCTAGTATAGTACTTATTTGTATTTTAAATAGTATTTTATTTTTAGGTGGTTATCTGTTTGATTTTAATTATTTTCTATATCCTTATTTTTATTTACTGCAATTTATTGCAGGTGATAGTTATATGTATTTAACGGAAAATGAAACCAACTTTAATGTGATTGACTTTGATAATTACAATTCAATAATAGGAACAACTATAAGTGGTGTAGTAATAGGAGTTAAAGCTTGTATAATGATATTTGTTTTCATATGAGCTAGAGCTTCTTTCCCTAGAATACGTTATGATCAACTTATGTCTTATTGTTGAACTGTTTTATTACCAATAGTTTTTGCATTTATTATACTAGTCCCATGTATATTATATAGTTTTGAAATTATGCCTATTAATATACCTTTATTATAGATATATATTAATCAATATATATTAAAAACCTTTTTTTTTTTTAGAAGTATTCTCAGTTTCATTTTAAGAATACACAGCTCGTAGTATTGGTTGATTGTGTGGGGTTTTCTTCATTTGTATTTTGACAAACGAAGGGATAAAAAGTATAAATAACTGTATTGTAAAATGTGCTAGTTTTGTTTTATTTAAATAAAAATTTAGGTAGATTAAACCTAATATTAACAAGTTAGTCTTATATAGATCCAAATATATAATACTATCTTTGAAGGAACTAGTGAGTTTTTAGGTATTTAATTATTTTCTTCTTTTTATTCGGATCATAACCATTCAGGTAGAGAACGCATTTTTTTAGATTTATTCTTTTCTTATGTCTTTTTTACTCTTCCAAAAAAAAATAGATTAGCTCAATTGGTAGAGCATCCGTTTTACACGCGGCAGGTTAAGTGTTCGAATCACTTATTTCTTATAAATAAAGGACATCTATTTATGGTTTTAACGTTAAAAAATAACTTTTATGTTTTTAGATAAATAGATAGAGTAAAATAAAAATTATTAGTAAGGTATAGTATTTTTCTAAAAATACTTACCGAGCAAATTAATTAAAGAAAAAATAAATTTACAGATAAAATTTTATTTAACTAGAAAAAATAACAATTTAAATTAAAAACAGTAAAACTGTATATATAATAGATTAAATAAAAAAAAAAGTTAAAAACAACTATACAAATAAATGAGATTATTTAAAAGTCATCCGATTTTAAGATTAGCTAATTCTTACTTAGTAGATTCACCACAACCTTTAAATTTAAGTTACATGTGAAATTTTGGTTCTTTATTAGCCTTTTGTTTAATTATACAGATTATCACTGGTGTAACTTTAGCGATTAGTGGGTTGCTATAAAATCTTACTATTTGCTGGAACATCCTTTTATGTCCTAGTGATAATGTGATTAGGTCTCTAGCAATAGGACAATCAGCAGGAAACCTAAATAATTTAAATTATTATTAGTATCCTCAGAGACTACACGTAAGACACATATGTTAATATACTATAATTATATAAGTGAAGATATAGTCCCCTACATATTTCAATAAATGAAAATAGGTAGTAGTCCTCAAGTATATATTATCTTATTTTTTATATTCTATATATTAAAATATACTTATAATTCTCTTTCTATGCATGAAAATTTAACTGGGCAAACTATATATAGCAGTATGGATGAACAAATACTATATCAAAGGTTTACTTTAAATCCTTGATGGGTTACAGGATTCTCCGATGCAAAATGTTCATTTAATATTTCTATACTTAAATCTAGAAATCCTGTTATAGGTTTTACGATAGAGCCTTGTTTTATTATAAATTTAAATATTAGAGATTTAAATTTATTACATGAAATTAACCAATTTTTTTCTGTTGGGTCTGTATCTGTAGTAGGTAAATATGCACAGTTTATAGTTCGATCCAGATCAGAACTTAGTGTAATTATTGCTCATTTTAATGAATATCCTTTACATTCTACTAAAGCTCAAAGTTTCAGATATTTTTGTGAAATGATTAATATTTTGGATAACAAAGATAACACGTATATTGTATGGTTTTCAAGAATAGCTTCTTTACTCAGTCGGTTGAATATACCTTTACCTGATTTTTTTTTAGCTGAATTATTGAGATTAGGCCCTTTACCCCTAGTAGAGTTTGAAACATCTTATTACTTTAGTTCCGCAAATAGGGTGCAAACTCTAAATCCATCCTGGATCTCTGGGTTTGCTTCTGGTAAAGGTTCATTTACTTATTTGACAAAAACCCGTGTGAATTCAGCAGGCATGCCCGTTAAGGACTATTCTTTTGTGTTTGAAATTAGTCAAACAACGCAAGATCTACATTTATTAAATTTAATAGCTTGTTATTTTAACACAGGTGAAGTTTATACTGAAACTACCGGTGTTAGCAAACTTATTATTAGTAGTAAAGATCAAATTATTACTAGTTTAGTACCTCACTTTAGAGATCATCCGTTAAAAGGGAGTAAGAATCGAATATACTTAGCATGGTTAAAAGCAGTTACTAGTTTTTAATTGACCAGATTAAAACAAATAAAAGAGACGCAGAAATAGAGAGGTTAATAAAAGAATTATCGAATTTAAAATTATAATCTATATTAAAGGGTCTGGCATTACAATCCTAGTGTAACTGAAGCATTTAACAGTGTAGAGCATAGCATAATGTGTTCTTTAAATCAACCTATATGCTGGAAGTTCCTAAAGCTTAAAAGATTAAACTTTGCTTACGAAGTTAATAAAAATATTTAAGATATATATGGATAATCAGCAGGAAACCAAAGTAATTCAAGTACGAGTAGGATCCTCAGAGGCTACACGGTTGACATATTCATTATATGATAATATAGTCCTGTATTGGTTAATAGACCAATAATTAAAGATTGATCCTTTATATTTATTTAATGTCACAACATTATTACCTAGTTACGTATCGGGCCATAAAAATAAAACGGGATTTTGTTACTTTTCTACTAGCTGTATTAAAAATTCTAATGTACGTACTGAAAACAACCTATTGAAGAATGTTCCCAATGAGTTCTTATACTGATTTTCAGGATTAAATCCTAGTAGTAATACATGTAATCGTTATATAGATACAGGTAGATTGTATAAAAATAATTCTATTTTTCATCTAAACCCATATATAGTGCGTCTAGGGATTAAATATTAATAAAGGATTGATCTATATTAGATTATGCGTGATGTAAATAATGGTTGGTTAATACGTTACTTACACAGTAACACTGCTTCAGCCTTTTTCTTTATAGTTTATTTACATATAGGTAGAGGTATGTACTACGGGTCTTATAGAGCACCAAGAACTCTTGTATGAACTATAGGTACTGTTATATTTATCTTAATGATGGCTACAGCTTTCCTAGGTTATGTCTTACCCTATGGGCAAATGTCCTTGTGAGGTAAATTTTTGCCTCAAATGTATAACTAAAATTAAAATAAAAATAAAAAATTAAAAAAAAAAATTAAAAAAAAGAAGATTGGCACAAGCTGACTTCCTCTTTATTTTCTCCAGTACCAAAGATAGTAAAGTAAAATTAATGAGGAGAAATGTATCTCCAATAGCCAAATTTCTCTTCACCTCTTAAGTATTCCCCACAAAACTCAAACCCTGTTTTTTCCAAAACTCGTATACTTCCTTTGTTACCCATATTAGCTTCACCACCCAATTGCTCTTTTACTTCAGATGAGTCCTGAAAACCCAGAGACATAGCCTGAACACGAATGCGTCCATTTTTGCGAGGGAGATCCCACCAAATCTTTAAGAATTCCTGCACAAACTCAGTGCAGTACCCTTTTTTCCAGAATTTTTCCTTGAACCGGTAAAAGATCTCAGGCCATCTTTGATCTTTGTTATCCCAGTTCGATATTCCTCCCTCTCCCACTAGATCTCCCTCAGTGCCATCTGAGTTCTTCAGGAAGATTCCTACTCTTGCATAGTGAATTTCTGAGTAATCAAACCACTTTCGAAAATTTTCTTCAGACTCGTTGAGCGTTGAGAACTCTCCGCTATTTTCCTTAGGTTCTTCTTTTTTGAACATAGTATGGTATGCTGGGAGATCCGAATGAAAGAGTGGTCTAATAACAAGACGTTCGGAAGTACCCTTGGGGAGGTTTTTGTGAACAGGTTGAGTTGTCGAAACTTCAACAGAACAAGGGGTTGAAGAAAGAGTAGAAGACATTGAGATGAATTTGGTGGATTTTACACGAATTTTTTGAAGTGTAAGTATGTAAAGTGAACACGAATTAGTTGAGTGAAAAGGGTGGTATTTGTACTGTAAAAGGCCAACCACATAGCCACTGTGCCAAGCAGGCAACCGGCGTGCCAAGCAGGCAACCGCCGTGCCAAGCAGGCAACCATGCAGCCAAATAAACGAAGACACCAGTCATTGGAATGAGTAGAAGTCATCTGAACAACACAAGATAAAACTGAAACCTCCTATTGGTGGATGATTATGTGACTCACATCCTTCGGTGATTCGGGAATACAGACGCGTCATCCATTCGAAAAAAAAGAGAAGGTTGTATGTTTTTATTGGTGAGATTTAACCGTGCGGTATGAGACAAAACTTAGTAAATAAAAAATACCATTTTATCCAACTAGATTTATATTTACAACAAGTCAAAAACAGAACTAAATTAAAAGATGAGATTTATATATTAAAAACGGAGGCAAGGCTAAAAGAGGATAAAAAAAAATTCATTCTTGGTTAAATAACATAAAGGAAGTAGAGTATGTTGAATACTCTAACCAGACAATCCATAGGCAAACTTACATTAAAACAACCATTACTCCTAAAAAAAAAACACTGTTAAGGACAAATTCTTAACATCAAGAAACCGTTTCTTCCTTTTTCGGGCAGATGATACGCCAAAAGGCACAAATCCCATTATCCTGATTTTTTACTTCTCCACAAAACGTGTACCCTGCCTTTTCCACCACCCTTTGACTTCGTTTATTATCCATCTTAATTTCAGCACATAATCGCTCTTTTGCCTTATGTTTCTCCTGGCTATCGAGGGAGATTTCCTCAACAAGGATGGTTGTATTTTCACGGGGCAGATCCCACCAAACTGGCAAAAATGCCTTCAGGAACTCTGTGGCGTATCTCTGACCCCAGTACTCCTTCTTTAACACATAATGGACTCCAGCCCATTTCTTGTCCAATTTAAGGACTAATCCCTCACCGATAAGTTCTCCCTCCTTTCCATCTGAGTTTTTGAGAAAGATTCCGATTCTTGGGCTGTCTTTGTTTAGATTGAACCAAGATCGAGCTGATTTCGTATCGTGCATTCCCCCAATGCCGTAAGCTTCCATAGCTTCATCTTGCTTCAGGAGGAGGTGATAGGCTTCAAAATCTGATTCAAAGAGTGATCGAAAAAAAAGACGTTCGGAAGAAAACATGGGGATATCTTGGTGAACAGGTTGAGTTGTCGAAACTTCAACAGAACAAGGGGTTGAGGAAAGAGTAGAAGACATTGAGATGAATTTGGTGGATTTTACACGAATTTTTTGAAGTGTAAGTATGTAAGGTGAACACGAATTAGTTGAGTGAAAAGGGTGGTATTTGTACTGTAAAAGGCCAACCACATAGCCACTGTGCCAAGCAGGCAACCGGCGTGCCAAGCAGGCAACCGCCGTGCCAAGCAGGCAACCGCCGTGCCAAGCAGGCAATCGGCGTGCCAAGCAGGCAACCATGCAGCCAAATAAACGAAGACACCAGTCATTGGAATGAGTAGAAGTCATCTGAACAACACAAGATAAAACTGAAACCTCCTATTGGTGGATGATTATGTGACTCACATCCTTCGGTGATTCGGGAATACAGACGCGTCATCCATTCGGAAAAAAAGAGAAGGTTGTATGTTTTTATTGGTGAGACTTTATCTACCACGCACAGCAATCGGCGATCTAGGAGAACAGGCGTCTTAATATCTTGGCTAAAGATAACGTCGCAGCATCCAAATGGTGGAAAGTTATGGGACCCCTTCCTCACCACACACCTTTTTCTCGGTGGCCGGATAATACGTAAGGTGGACATGTCACCAGATAGGATAAAGATAAGGTTTAATGGTTCGATAAGTGGAATGTTCTATTTGAATCAGTAGGTGGAGTGTAATATATGACTCAGTAGGTGGAGTGTATTATCTGACTCATTAGATCGGGGATATACGGACTTTCTAGCGTTATCCGATAAGTACCTTTATTACGATTTGTACTTTCTATCATACCTTTTATCTTTTTTGTGAGGGAAAAATAGCGAATATAGCTTTTGAAGCCGGACTTAGACATAATACATGTTTTTGGATAGGGTATATAGGGTGATGGGTAAAATAAGGGACCATGTTGTATTTAAAGGTGTTTAAGTTTGTATTCGTTTTTTTAATTATAAACAAAAAACAAATAGCAAAGGCTATTTGTTTATATTTTTATTAGTTGTACTTTTTATTCCTTATGTTATTATTAGTTATATATAGTTGCAGAATCTTTTAAGGCAATATTTATTTAAAACTTTTTAGGCTCCCTTTTAATAAAAAAGGACCCCATAAGATTTTGCAGCGATGCTTGTGAAAACGGTCAAATATATTTGTTTAATATAAAGACCGTCGGTAGAATAAAATATCGCTACAGACTGGCTCACAGGTGGGTAGCTGAAATGCTGCTTAATGTACAGTCGGAATCTTTTTTCAGTGTATATACGTTTTATATTGAAAAACAAGGCATTATACTGTATTTTATTAAAATTATCTTTATAAAGATAAGTATGGTGTACATAATTTACTTATTTAAACACTAAGAGTTTAAATAAACTAGAATAGGTAAATTAAAGATTTGGCTACAGTTATTACTAATCTTATGAGTGCTATACCTTGAGTAGGTCAAGATATAGTGGAGTCAAATAGCTATGCAGATAGCTGTATAACAGTTTATTGCTTATTTAGTCTATTGCCTACTATAGGTACTGTTAATACTAACGCATTAAAAAAAGGAAATAAAAATGTGAGATTGAATAAAGAAGAATATTTATCTATACCTCCTCTTTTCCTCTCTTTTTTAGTAGGATTTATAGATGGAGACGGTTACATACAAATTACAAAAACAACTAAAGGATTCATAGCTATTAAACTTGTTATATCTATTAATTTGAAAGATATTTCAACTTTAGAATATATACGTTCTATTCTTAATATAGGTAAAATTACTATATACAAAGACAATAGGAGTCCAACATGTAAATTAATTATTAATAAAACCGATCTACAAGAAGTTTTATTTCCATTGTTATTACATCACAATATATTTTTTTTAACTGAAACAAGAAATAACCAATTTAATACTGCTATGATAATACTAGAACAAGACATAAAATTGTTCGATAACATACCAAATATAAATAAAATATCTAAATTTTCTTGTTTAGAAAATGAAGTAGATTATGCTAAATTAAGTTTCTTTAAAAATTGAATAGTTGGTTTCACAATGGCAGAAGGTTCATTTTTTATAAAGAGTAATAATGATGGTTGTTTCCAATTGAAACAAAGAATACATACTGATTTATTTGAATCGTTTAAATTAGTATTTAAAACTAATAGGAAGATAGATACTGAAAATAGCATATATAATCAATTTTCTGTTAGTTCCAAAGCTGATATACAAACTGTTATTAATTTCTTTTCTTTTTCGGGTCTACATCCTTTGATTGGACGTCGGTTAATTGAATATTTAAGGTGGTTAGATGCTTTAGAACAACGTCATTTCCAAATAGATTCTAAAAAAAGATTACATAGCAGTTTGTTGCCTAGTAATAAAATTCTTTTTTGTATAATTTATATACTTTGTCTTATTATCTACTGTATTAACCCTGAATGGGCTACTAATTTTAATGAAAATAGTTTGAATATAACTCCTCTAGTGTTGTATGCTAATGCAGACAAAGATAAAGTAATAATTATTAATAACAATAAACAAAAGTCGGGAGTATATAAATGAACACATAAAGAATCAGGAAAATATTACATTGGTTCATCCATAGATCTAGGCCGGCGTTTTTCTTATTATTTTTCTTACCCTTCAATATCTAGTCAAGCTAAAACCAGCATAATTTGTAAATCTCTTTTAAAATATGGGTATTCTGGGTTTAGTTTAGAGATACTCGAATATTGTGACATTAAAGCAACAATAGAGAGAGAACAATTTTATATTGATTCCTTAAACCCAGAATATAATATCTTAAAAATAGCAGGATCACGGTTAGGTTCTAAACACTCTACAGAAACTAAGGCTAAGATCATATTAGCTCTAACTGGACGTAAAATCTCTGATATTACAAAGAGCAAACAAAGAGCAGTAAGACTAGGAACTGTTCATAGCGATGCTACTAGAGCTAAATTAAAAGAGCATTTAACTCAATTAAATAAAAACGTGGTTGCTAAGATAAAAGGTATTAAAGTAACTGTTCTTGACTTAGAAACGAGTAGTACTATTGAGTACTACTCAATAAGAAAAGCAGCCCAAGCTATGGATAGTTATGCCACTACTCTTATTAAATATGAGAATTTACAATTAAATAAAGACTATAAAAAACCCTTCAAAGGCCGTTATGTAATAAAAATACATCATATTTCGATATAACAATATTTCTTATCTAAAATGATTAAACGATTTAAAAAGTAGTAACCGTTATGGTAATCTTAATTATCCTTCAAACAAATAAATATATTCAATCACATTTATATTTTATTTATCTGCATATCTGGGCTCCTTGTGGTGGCAACATCATAAAGGCAAATGGGGAGAATTGCAAGAACGTCTATGAATAATAACCACCGGTTTATAGATTATTTGCAGCGGAGCTTGATTCGATGTTATAGGTGAATCAAGAACGTTCAACGACTAATGAGTGAGTAATATCAACAATAAGCTCGACACGAGTACCCCACAACTAATAATATTTAGTTGAAGACATAGTCTAAACACCAAATATATATATAAAATTGGTGAAAATAGGGATTAAATGCCCTATTAAAACGATTAATCTTCGTTTATTTCGTCATATGAGGTGGTTTTTCAGTTAATAATGCAACATTAAATAGATTCTTCTCATTACATTTTGTTTTACCTTTTGTATTAGCTGCTTTAGCACTAATGCATTTAATAGTTTTACATGATACAGCTGGATCAGGAAATCCTTTAGGTGTATCAGGAAATTATGAAAGAATATCTTTTGCACCTTATTTTATATTTAAAGATCTTATTACAATTTTTGCATTTATATTTGTATTATCATTATTTGTGTTCTTTATGCCTAACGTTTTAGGTGATAGTGAAAACTACGTAATGGCAAATCCTATGCAAACACCAGCAGCTATAGTTCCGGAATGATATTAAAGAAGATGTTATTCAAAAATCTCGCTAAATGCTGGAAAATCCTACGTGTGGGTAACTAAAGTATAGTTAGATTAAACTAGGACAATCAGCAGGAAACCAAAGGACGAATAAATATCCTAAGAGGATCCGACTTCGTTGGATCCCTACTGCCCGTTGGGATCCTCAGAGACTACACGCGAGACAATTTAAATTAATAGGACTTGCATTAAGTTTTAATTAAGTATACTTATAGGTATATGATTTATTAATAAAAATATTTCAACCCAAAAAAAAAAGTTTAATTAATAATTTAAATTGAAGATATAGTCCTATAATAGAAGAAATTCTATGTATTTAACTATGAAAATGATCTTAATTCTTTATTATTTGTACCTAGTCCAATATTATTTGCTGCTCGTTCTACTAAAGGGATTGTACGTTTGTCCCCTAGTGAGAGAGCATTAGTTAAATTACCGACGGAAGTCGAAGAAATATTGACAGGTATATTACTTGGTGATGGCCACATTTCTCGTAGATTCTCTACTGCTAACCCTAGATTAATATATGCACAGACAGCAGTTACACATAAAGAATATTTTGATCATGTATTTAAAATATTTTTACCTTTTTGTGTTAACGCTTATGTCCCTCAATCTAAGATAGTAAGAGATAATAGAACTAAAAAAACTTATAGTGCTATATCTTTCACGAGAATGCAACTTCCTTGTTTTAATGTATATAAACACTGTTTTTATAATTTAAATGTGAAAATTGTACCTAGTAACATATATGAATTCTTAACACCTAGAGGGTTAGCCTTCTGAATCATGGACGATAGATCTAAACAGGGTGACGGGTTACATATAAGCGTTTATGGTTTTAGTACTACAGATGTAGATAAACTTATGTTTACATTACAAGATAAATTCAATCTTAAAACATCCATACATTATAACAGGGATAAGAAACCTAGAATTTATATATTTAAAGAATAAATGGGTACATTGATAAATTTAGTAAAACCTTACTTTATTAAAGAGATGTTATATAAACTAGGTATCTAACCTATTACTTTCATTTTATTGAAGTAAGAATTTTCTTGAATTAAGACGATTTCAGTAGTTAAAAATATGATCTTCTTCCTTTCTATGCTATACTAAGATCTATTCCTAATAAATTATTAGGAGTAATAGCTATGTTCTCTGCTATTCTTATATTGTTATTATTACCTATTACAGATGTAAGTAGATCAAGAGGTATGCAATTTAGACCTTTAAGTAAAGCATCTTTCTTTATATTTGTAGCTAACTTTTTAATCTTAATGCAATTAGGAGCTAAACACGTAGAGTCTCCATTTATTGAATTTGGTCAAATAAGTACTGTTTTATACTTCTTATACTTTACAGTTGTAATGTATGGTGTAACTGTAATTGAAAATACTTTTATAGAATTAAGAAAAAACGAGTCCTAGAACTTTGTCAACTTTATCTGTTACAAAACTTCTGTATCTACCCAGTTTTACAGTTCATAACCTTTAAAAGAGATGTTTTCTGTAACAATCCTTTTTTTTTATAGATAATACCTTAGTTATACGCAGTATTAAAAAAGACTTTGCAGCTATCCGGATAGATTTTATTGATATGACTAATGAGCCTCAGTCACATTGTCATTAACTTGTTATGCTATAGAATAGCCTCTTTTTTATAGTATAACAAATCCCAGTAAATTTATTTTTCTTTAGATAAGCTGGAATATAGCACTTTACTTAAAGAGCTAGAGATGGGGGGGGGGGGGTGGAGAAAAGTACTAAGAAACTTTTGGTTATAAAAAGAAATAGACTTAATAGAAAAAGCACCTGCCTAAAAGGTGAGAGATTAGGTGTTAAAACCATTTATTTATTTAATAATATAATTCTATAGGTATATTTACTTACATTACAAGAGATTTGGGCTTGTTTTTTTTTTATTTTCTGGTTTAGCTACTTTCCCGGGGTTGGTTTATTAACTCAATTAATGCGTTATAGAAGATCGTCTATAAAATGCAATAGCCTAATTTATACCCATAATTCATGAAAATATTATATGTTAAATACATTTAATAATAAACAAAAAATGTTAATAGGTTTTACTTCTAGTGTCATTACAGCAGGAATCGGTTACGGAATAAGATTTATTTGCTTGTATTATTTAGAATATGACGTTTTTACTAATATAGACAATTGAATAGCTAGCTTGAGCTATTTTTGCTGTTTAGGTGGTATTCGTTTTCTAATTAATGAATATCTTAAAGAAAATATTTATCTAATTCATTATTGTACTGGGCATATACCCGTTTCTAACGGTACAGCTGAAATTGTTTCGCTACCAGTTCGTAGTAAATCAGCTGGTACTATTTTTCACATGGACCCTTCTAATAATTCAGCTACAGGTAGTTCTAGTGTAGGTAGTTCTAGTGTAGGTAATTCTAGTGTAGGTAGTTCTAGTGTAGGTGATGCTCCTATTACAGATGAGCATTCCGAAATAAAGAAAAGAATTCTTCATAAACAAGAAATGATCGTTTACTATCATGAACAACTTTGAGCAGCTAAACAGACCCTGGAATATCTTGATTCTATAAAACATATCTTTGAAAACAACGGTAGATTCGAGGATTGAAAAACCCAATATTCGACTTCTCTGTCCGATATAAGGGATTGAGAAAGAAATATATCTAGTGATACGAATATTCACAATGGACTACAACAAATACTAGCAAACGGAGATCGTTCTACGTCTACGTCTGTTAAACGTACAATTAACGATAGTTCTATGACTAATGATGTTTCTAGTACACCTCGTGATACTAAACGTCAATTTAATAAAAAATAAGTTTATACTTTTTAAAAGTTTACAACACTGTATAAAATAGAATATTTCAGTTAATCTCTTTTTCTTTAGATATAGCACTTTACTTAAATAGGCAGAGATGGGGGCGGGGGGGGGGAGAAGAGTACTAAGAAACTTTTGGTTATACCCCCCCCCGTCCAAAAAAAAAAAGAAATTCGCTTAATAGAAAAAGCACCTGCCTAAAAGGTGGGAGATTAGGTGTGCAAATCACCTATTTCTTATTGGGAAACATATCAACGATCGTTTTTATACTATGAATTTATCATTAATTTTATTTACAATTGGAATTTTAGGCTTTGTTTTAAATAGAAAAAACATTATATTAATGCTTATTTCAATAGAAATAATGCTATTAGCTATTACATTTTTAGTATTGGTTAGTTCACTTAGCTTTGACGATATATTAGGTCAAACTTATGCTATTTATATAATAGCCATAGCTGGTGCAGAGTCAGCTATAGGTCTAGGTATATTAGTAGCTTTTTATAGATTAAACTCCTCTCTGATGTTCGCTTGTCTATCCTGTAACAATAAAACTTATTCGAATAACATAAATAAGTTTGTCTTTAAAAGAATAATAAAAAGTTATTCTACAGTGGCTAATAATAACTATACTACTAACCCATCTATGAATTATGTAATAAATCCTTGATTTATTACAGGTCTTTTTGATGCTGAGAGTTCTTTTGTGGTTACGATTTTAAAAAATCCTAGATATAAAACAGGATGAAACGTTCAAGCTAGAGTTCAAATTAAAATGCATGAAAAGGACAGAATTTTAATTAAATCTATTAAAGATTTTTTTGGTGGTATAGGATATGTATCTAAACCTAATAAGAATTCTACTGTAGAGTTTAGAGTTAGTACTTTAAAAGACTTAGTTGGCGTAATTCTTCCTCATTTTGATAATTACTCTCTACAAAGTAAAAAACATTCAGACTATCTACTTTTTAAACAAGTTGTTTTACTTATGTTAAATAAAGAGCATAGTTCTTTAGAAGGTATACAAAAAGCAGTAAGCATTAAATCTTCTCTTAATTTAGGTTTATCTAAAAACTTAAAAGAAGAATTCACCAATACTATTCCTATGGAAAATCTGGAAAACTCAATTAAAAATAATACAATACACAATGAATTACATCCAGACTGAATAGCAGGGTTGTTGTCTACAGGAGAATCTAACTTTTTTATTGTAACTCAAAAATCTAAAAGTGATTTATATGTTTCGCTACGTTTTTCAGTATCTCAACATTCAAGAGATCTATTATTATTAGAGAGTTTTGCTAAATTTTTTGGTGGTGGTTCTGTAATTAATTATAAAAAGCGTCCATTATGTGAATTTATTATTGCAAAATTTGATGTAATATTTGATAATGTAATTCCTTTTTTTGAAAAACATCCTATATTAGGGTCAAAGCACTTAAATTTTTTAGACTTTAAGAGTGCGGCATACATTATTAAAAATAAAGAACACTTTAATTCAGATGGTTTAGAGAAAATTTTACAGCATAAAAAAAGAATTACGTCACTATACAAAGGTACAAATAATCACATTGTTGAACAAGGCACAGCAGAGTCAGATCTAAAAAGGTAGAGTGAACCTCCGCCTAGTTTTTGGTTTCTAATGATATGAATCAAAGGCAAAACCTTCAAATTGACGGGAAACTCTTAAAGACAAATCTACCAAATTAATACAGTAATGTAATTAATGGAACAGGTAATGACTCGTTGTACGGTAAAAACGATTTGTATGAAGAAATGAAATAGACAATCCGCAGCCAACCACCTGTTATTTATAATTTTAGGTGTGCAGTTCATCGACTAAATGTAGGTTGGTTAATAATTATATATTTTTTATAATTATTTGCTTAAGATATAGTCAGGCATAACGTAAAAGTTATGGTAATACCCCAGCCATCCTAAGGGAACTAATGAATTCCTATGGAAAAGGGGGAAAACGAAGAGGAAGTATTAGTATTGAATTTAAATAATGTATCTAGCTATCATTATCTTACCATTATTAGGGTCAATATCTTCGGGGTTTTTAGGTAGAAAATTAGGAGTATCAGGAGCACAAATAATTACATGTACAGCAGTTGTCTCTACAACAGTTTTGGCTGTTTTAGCTTTTTTTGAAGTTGGATTAAATAATATACCTGTGTCTATAGAAGCATTCAGATGAATTGATTCTGAATCATTAAATGTATCTTGAGGATTCCATTTTGATTCACTAACTGTTTCTATGCTTATACCTGTTTTAATTGTATCATCTTTGGTACATATTTACTCAATAGGTTATATGAGCCATGATCCTCATAACCAAAGGTTCTTTAGTTACTTAAGTTTATTTACTTTTATGATGGTTATATTAGTTACAGCAAATAATTATTTATTAATGTTTGTAGGATGAGAGGGTAGCCAAATACAAATCTTATGCCCTAAATGGTTAATTGATTCAGATAATAGCGTTTTAAATTTTATGTTTTTTTTACATACTTGTCATTCAAAAAGATTTTTCTTTTCAAAAAGGTTAAATTCTTCTCAACGAATAGGCCCACATAATATAAATGTAATATCTTTAATTGTAGGCTCTTTATTAAAAAATTCATTTATTGAAAAAAGAGAACATGGTATTAGAATAATCTTTGTAAAACAGAATAATAATGTGGAATATTTAATGTGATTCCATTCAGTTTTATTTAATGCAGGATATTGTAGCAAAGAAAAACCTAAATTATACAAGTTAATAGGTAAAGGTAATAAAGTGTTTTTTATCTATAGTTTCAAAAGTTATAGTTTTTCTAGCTTTAATTGATTATATGATATGTTTTATAGAGATAACGTGAAAATAATACCACGTTATCTAGATGAATATCTTACACCTTTAGCTTTATCTACTTTATTCTTATCGCCAGTAATACCAGAAAAAAAAGGATTAAAGTTACCTAAATCGTTTATTTCAGTAGAAGATCTAAACTATCTATCACTTGTTTTGAATAAAAAATATAACATAAAAACAATTCTTAGGGATAGCAACTTTGATAAGAGTAAGTATTCTAATGTTTCCCTACACATTGAGAATCGTTCTTTTTCTACTTTTTCTAAAATAGTAAAACCACATTTGTTACATTCACAATACCACTTATTAAATAGGCCTATTCTAAAATTCACTTTTCCTGGTAGTAATATTCATAGTTATTTTCATATTTCTAAAAGAGGTTTTTCAAGTAAAAAAAACTTATCCGATATAAAATATACTATTAACTATAAAAAAGAATATGTACTGAGGTTAGAGCAAAAAGAAGCTCTAATCGGTATAATTTTAGGAGACGGATTCTTAGAAAGAGTTAAACCTAATCATAATACAAGATTGCGTATAGAGCAATCATATCCTGAAAAGGAGAAGTATTTAAGAAGTTTATATGATTTACTTGAACCCCTTACTACTATGAGTCCTACAATTTTAACAAGGAAAGATAAACGTAGCAGTATTAAAAGTCAATCTCTTTATTTCAGAACTTTAGCTATGCCTTGTTTAAATGATTATTATGATTTATTTTATAAGGAAAAAGTGAAAGTTATACCTAGAAACCTAAGTCCCCTATTAACAGCTAGAGGGTTAGCTTACTTAATCATGGATGATGGGGGTAAATCAGTACATAATCAAACTGTATTGCATACTAGATCTTTTACACTTGAAGATGTTAAATATTTTCAATCTGTTTTATTGGAAAATTTTGATTTAGTTACCAGATTAGAAGAAAAGAAAAAAGATCAATGAGTTATATACATCCCTGTTAGACAAGTGACTAAACTTAAAGATATTGTGGGGCCTTATATGCACAAGAGTATGTTATATAAAATATAAAAATAAACTATTATTTAGGATAATTTTCCATAGTTAGTGTTATTATATTTAGAAAATCAAAATAGTTTCATAAAATATGAGACCTGATTTACACAGGAGAATAAATAGATTAAATTTTTACAACGGCTTCGCAGCCCGAGTCATCGAGACGTCTTCTCGGCGACTGCGGGGCTAAAAATTGGAATTTAATATATCACTAGCTACATCATTGAAAACGATCAAAGAAATTTTAAATAAATTTAAGAGATCGTCGGTTATATTTTGGATCGCGATCGACTAGTACAATGATGGGTGCCTGAAATGGTGCTTAATGCATAGTCAGAATCTTTATACATGGTATACTAGGGCTTTAAGTAAACCCTGATAGGTTTTAAAGTACAGGAGTTATTATATTGACTAATTATAATCAATATACCTAACTTAAGATTTGGTAGGAGTTTGTTCATATCTTTTAGTTTGTTTTTGATTCACTAGAATAGCTGCAAATCAAAGTTCTCTTTCAGCATTTTTAACTAATAGAGTGGGTGATTGTTTTCTAACTATAGGTATGTTCGCTATATTATGAGGATTTGGTAAGACAGAAAAAATGAAAGTTTCTAAATGTGAATATAAATATGATTACCCTTTGAAAAATAATAGATCTAGGTCTCGTGATCAAATAAAAAAATATTATACGACCCAAATAAAAAGAAATGATTTTCTTGGGCCTTACTTAGCTGGACTAATAGAAGGAGATGGGTACATTGGTGTTCAGGACCCAAAATCTAACACTAAAGTCATTTATCGGCCAAAAATTATTATCGTTTTTAATATTAATGATAAACCTTTAGCTGAAAAGTTATCTGCTGAATTAAAAGTAGGTAAGGTGATTAACAGAGAAAAGGCAGGTCATGTATTATTACAAATTTTAGCTAAAGAAGAAGTTTTAAAAATAATTAATTTAATTAACGGGTATATGCGTACACCAAAAATAGAAGCTTTACATAGAGCTATTTCTTGAATTAATAAACAAGATAATACTACTATTCCTTGTCTAGGTTTAGATTTATCCCTTTTAGATAGTAATAGTTGATTAGCAGGATTTACAGACGCGGATGGGAACTTTTCTATTACAATAACAGATAGAAAGAAAAAAGGAAATATTCCTACTAAAAGAGTACAAACTTTTTTTCGTATAGAAGTAAAACAAAATTATTCTAGAAAAGTTACTCAAGATCAAGGAGGGAATAGTTATTTTAATATTTTAACGGAGATATCTGCCTTTTTTACTGTTAATCTCTACACTAGAACTAGAAAAACAGATGATAAAATATATTATGCTTTCATGGCGGTGGCTCATAGCTCTAGAAGTCATGAAATAATTAGAAAATATTTTGATAATTTTCCTTTATATTCTTCTAAGTATTTAGCATATAAAGACTGATGTCTTGTTCAAGATCTTCATAGAGGAAATCTAACTAAAGAGAACTTGGATAAGATAAAAATGATTAAAAACAATTTTAATAGTAAGAGAAAAGTATATAATTTTTCACATTTAGATTATTTGCATTGTAAATAATTGCCGTGGGTGGTAGTAATATCACCCTTATTATATAACTGTATCGCTGGAAACCCCTAAAGTCATTTTATAGGATATTGTGAAAACATCTTTTTGGATATGTACACAGACCATGAACATTAAAATGAACAGATCTTATTTAAATAAGTGAAAATGGACAATCAGCAGGAAACATTAAATATATATACTATATATCGAGGATCCTCAGAGACTGCGCGTTATACACCCTAAAGATAAATATATTAGGGTGAAGATACAGTCCAATTATAGCTGAAAGGCTATAAGTAATTTGAATTTAGATTATGCTACTGTATTTTCATTAGCTCCTTACATGAATGAAAATCTTGTAACTATTGTAGGTGCATGTTTATTAATAGGAGCCATGGCTAAAAGCTCTCAGGTAGGACTTCACTTATGACTTCCTATGGCGATGGAGGGTTTGAATAGGGCCTTCCTTAAACTTCACTATATGCGGGAACATCCCGTTTTTATATTATGGTCCACTGTTTACCTTGTAAGCTTCGGAAAAATCCGTAATGAGGGACAATCCGCAGGAAACCAGATGAGTAATTTGGGCTCCTCAGAGACTACACGTGAAGCAATTACATTAGATGATAAAAAAATTTTTGAATGATGGTTAATAGGATTTGCTGAAGGAGATGGAGGATTTAGTAGAGACAAAAGAGGTTATTTAGTGTTTAAAGTAACACAATCTAGCGTAGATGCACAAGTACTATTCTACATAAAAAAAAAACTAGGCTTTGGATCCGTAACAGTACAAAGCAAATTAAACCAAACTCATCAGTATAGAGTTAGAAATAAAGATAATCTTTTAAAAATAATAAAGATATTTAATGGTAACTTAATAACTAAAAATAAAAAAATTCAGTTTAAATCATGATTAGAAGCTTTTAATTTTAAATATAAAACGAATATTATACATATAGAATCAAATGAAAAAGTAGATTTATGTAATGCATGATTATCTGGATTTACAGATGCAGAAGGATGTTTCACTAGTTCTGCTTATTTAAGTAGTACAGGTAAACATATAGTTACTGTAAGATACGTAATCTCTCAAAAAGATGATGTAGAGTTTAGTGAACACCTTGCTAACCTAATAAATGGTTATGTAACGCACGTAAAAAGCTATAATGGTTATAATACTGTAGTTAATTTTGGTAAACTTAATAAAATATTAAATTATCTACACGATTATCCTCTTAAAACTAAAAAGCATGTTTCATACTTGAGATGGCTAAAAGTTTATGATCTGGTTAAAGATAAAAAACATTTAAGTGAATCAGGTATAGAAACCATAAAAAATAAAATAAAATTAATAAACAAATAATGTAATTGATGATATAGTCCGAACAATGACGTGAGTTGTTGAGTATTTGTGCCGTATTAGTGTAGACATTTGTCTACATATAGCATAAATCAACCAATTTGCCTACACCTGTATCTGCATTAATACATGCTGCTACTATGGTAACTGCAGGAGTTTACTTATTAATGCGTTCATCTCCTTTAATAGAATATAGTTCAACAGTACTAATGTTATGTTTATGACTAGGTGCTATTACAACCGTGTTTAGCTCTCTTATAGGATTATTCCAACAAGATATTAAAAAAGTTATCGCTTATTCTACTATGAGTCAATTGGCTCGAGAATATACTACTCATTTAAGTATATTTAGGCATCAAACTATATGCGAGTCTACTTTTCTATTCTTATCTATAAAAAAAGGATGAATAAATACTTATTCAAAATTACATATGTATTCTACTTTGAATGATAAATCCTTAGAGAATCATACATTAAATCCTTATTATGTAACAGGATTTACAGATGCTGAAGGATGTTTTTTTTTTTTTTTAATAAATATACAAAAAAGGTCAGACCTAATACTAGGTTATAGTGTGAGCCTATCTTTTAAAATAAAATTACATTCAAAAGATAAAGAATTGTTAGATAAAATATCTAACTTTTTTAACGTAGGTAAGATTTATATAAGAAAAGATGGGTATATTGAATACATTGTAAATTCAATTAAGGATATAGAAGTTATTATTGATCATTTTAATAATTATCCATTAATCACACAAAAATTATCTGATTATAAAAATTTTAAATTAGTATTTGAACACATAATAAATAAAAAACATTTGACAAAAAAAGGTTTTAATGAAATATTGTCTTTAAAAGCAAGTTTTAATAATGGTTTAACAGAAGAATTAAAAAGAGTTTTTCCAAATATAATTCCTTATTTAAGACCTCAAGTTATAATACCTAAATGGGATACTATAAATCCATATTGGGTATCTGGTTTTGTAGATGGTGATGGATGTTTTTACATATCGTTAACCAATAATTCAACAGGTATAGGATTAGTATTTAAAATTACACAACACACTAGAGATACTCATTTATTAAAAGAATTTGTTAATTATTTTAACTGTGGACGATATGGTTTAAGTTCACCAGAAGCTGGAGATTTTATTGTTACTAAATTTCAAGATATTTATACTAAAATTATTCCTTTTTTTAATAAATATCCTTTAAAAGGTTCCAAGTTATTAGATTTTTATGATTTTAACCGTGCTGCAGATTTAATGGTAAACAAAGCTCATCTTACTTCAGAAGGCTTTGAATCAATCAAACAAATTAAACGAGGTACAAATAAAAAAAGGATCCACAAATCTATAATTACGAATGTCCAAAAAAGAACATATGTAACTACACAAAATGGTGAAAATTTAACAACACAGGCTTTTAATGAATGATTATCAGGACTAATAGATGGTGATGGAAATTTTTTTGTATCTAAAAAAGGTTATGCTAATTTTAAGATTGTAATGAAAAACGAAGACACATTAGCACTTTATAGTTTAAAACATAAATTTGGTGGATCTATTAAAGAAATATCATCAGGTTTAAAGTATAAATTAGCACATAAAAAAGGGTTAATAAAATTAGTTAACAGTGTTAATGGTTTAATTAGAAATCCTTCAAAGATGTTGCAATTAGATAAGGTTTGTAAACTATATAATGTAAAATTTGAAATGTCTAAACCTTTAACTTTTTACAACGGGTGATTTAGTGGATTTATTGATGCTGATGGTTCCATATATTATAATGAAAAATCAGATCAATTAATTATTAGTGTAACGCAAAATAACAAATATTTATTAGATCCTTTATTAAAACTATATTCAGGTAGAATTGAAATAACTGATACTAGACAAGCCTTTCAATACTCTATTTATAGAAAACAAGAAATTTTAAACATTATAGACAATTATTTAAAAAGATATCCTTTGATGTCTAATAAAAGGAAAAATATTGATCTAATCAAAAAATTATATGAGGCAAAGCCAGGATCAGTAGAAAAAATACATATTATAGAAAAAATGAATTATAAATTATTAAAATAGAAAAGTAGCGTAGAAGCTATACGTAAAAACACTATAGCCAATTCGCAGATAACCAAAGCTCGTGATTATTTATATAATAATCACTGTAACTTCAAGTTTCTTAATTCATCTACCATTATAAGGTTACACCTGTATAATATATGCGGGCTAATAGGATGAAGATTTGATGTTATTAGTAAGTTAGTAGGAATCTCAGAGGCCATACGTTTGATATTAGTCTTTATTAAGTTAAATTCTATTAAGTTAGAATTTATTCATTTAATAGCAAAATCTTTTATTTTTAAACAACAAAAACTTAAAACCCTTATTTCACTTTTTATACAAAATAACTATAAACATAGTTTAATAGTTAGTAGGAATATGTTTACAAGTACAAATACTAAAAGTTTAGATAAAAAAAAATAAAGATTCAGAAGATCTCGCATTTAGACAGTGATTAGCTGGATTAATAGATGGAGATGGTTATTTTTTATTAACTAACAATGGATATAATAGCTGTGAAATAACGATGGATGCCAGAGATAAAAAAGTTCTATATTTAATACAACATAAATACGGAGGATCTGTAAAACAAATTTCAAATGCGTGCGCATTCAAATATAAATTAAGAAATAGAGCAGGTTTAATTGCATTAATAAACGATGTAAACGGGTTTATTCGAAATCCTACACGTTTATTACAAATCAATAAGCTTTGTGGAAAATTTAATATAGAATTAAAGTATGCAAATAATCTTACTTTTAATGATGGGTGATTTGGGGGTTTTATAGATAGTGATGGTTCAGTGTATTATAGTGAATCATCAGGTCAAGTTTTTATTAGTATATCTCAAAAAAATAAATTTTTATTGGAACTTTTAATACATATTTATGGAGGAAGAGTGGATATTTCTAGTACTAAAACAGATGCATTTAAGTATGTTATTTATAGAAAGGCTGAATTATTTAACTTGATAGATAATTATTTTAGTAAATACCCTTTAAAAACAGAAAAAATAAAAAGAGTTAATTTAATAAAACAATTTTATTTAGTTAGATTAAGTAAAAGAAATGACGATGTTGTAAAATTTAATGAATGAGTTAAATTTAAGGATAAATGAGAAAAATTTAAAGATTAATAAAGAAATGGTCCAAATTACGTTATATTCTTTATAATAGTAATTTCGCAATTAGGTATGATGGTGATAGCTGTAGGTTTATCTTCTTATAATATAGCTTTATTTCATTTAGTAAATCACGCCTTTTATAAAGCACTTTTATTCTTAGGAGCTGGAGCAGTTATTCACGCTGTAGCTGATAACCAAGACTTTAGAAGATATGGTGGATTAAGACCATTTTTACCTCTTACTTATTCTGTTATGCTTATAGCTTCTTTAAGTTTAGTAGCCTTCCCTTTTATGACAGGATTCTATTCAAAAGATTTTATACTTGAATCTGCATATGGTCAATATTATTTTTCTGGTACTGTTGTTTATATCATTGCTACTATAGGAGCAATGTTTACTACATTGTACTCTGTAAAAGTCTTGTATTTAACATTCTTAACTAATCCTAATGGGCCTTTAATCAATTATAAACAAGCACATGAAGGTGATATCTTTATGAGTTTACCTTTAATGATTTTAGCTGTATTTTCTATATTCTTTGGATTTATAACAAAGGATATGTTTATAGGATTAGGTTCAGGATTCTTTTCAGATAATGCTTTATTTATACATCCTTCTCACGAGATAATGTTAGATACTGAATTTGGAGTGCCAACTCTATTTAAATTATTACCTTTAATATTCACTATTTCATTAAGCGTAATTGCTATAGTATTGTCTGAATATTTATCAACTGTATTAATTTACTTTAAATTGTCTAGAGTAGGTTACAACATATTTAGTTTCTTTAATCAACGTTTCTTAATAGAGCTATTTTATAATAGATATATTACAGGCGTTGTATTAAAACTTGGTGGACAGACAACTAAAGTAATAGATAAAGGATCAGTAGAGTATATAGGTCCTTATGGGTTAGAAAAAGGATTATTGAATATAAGTAACAATATTGCTAAATTAAATACGGGAGTTATAACATCTTATGCCTTGTATATTCTTATTGGGTTAATCATTTATCTTTTATTTAGTTCATATATTAATAGTTCTAATATTATATTAGTACTAGTTATATCTTTATCACTAGTATTGTTTCAAAATAGAAAATTTAGTATCCCAAATACAGTTAGTTTACAAAGCTCTTCACAACTGCATGACCTGGCTGAAAAAATGTTTCGTCATGTTAATAAATAACCTAGTGGTAAAAAAATGAGAGATGAGGTAGGTAATGATATGCCCGCGGTGAGGGATCTAGTAAAACAAAAAAAAGAGGAACTTACGAATATGAAAACAGAGATCATTGATAAAGCAAATACAGAATTAAGCCAACCATCTATTTCACCAGAAACAATTCATGAAATAAATGGTATTAAACAAGAAACTCTTATATTATTATAAAGAGGTGTGGAAACTCTAAATGAAGGAATTCAAGTTAGTGAAGCTATTGTTTGTTTTATTAATGGTGGTTAGTTATCTATTAGACGCACATAATAGTAAAATAACGTTTAGGTCCCTATAAACTTGTTATGAAAAAGGTAAAATTGCTTATTTATAGTTCTTTTTTTTCTTTTTATCTGTTATAGTATAACAAATCACAGTAAATTCATTAAATGTATTTACTGGTAAATTGCAGTACAAAATTTATACAGCAATTGGTAGGGGGAGAAGAGTAAAATGAAGTTTTGCTTAAAGCCCCATTCAAAAAAAAAAAGTATAATCACTTTTTTTATTTAATAAATATATTTTTATTTATAGTTAACCCCTCCTTTTTGCCAAGATTTTTAAGGAGCTACTATAAATGTATTTCCATTGTAAATTAATATTTATACCCTGGCACTGTGGGTTAAATGTACCAAAGGTATTTTCCCTAGTTCAACAAATAAATTTTTACCGTAGTACTCTAATTCAACCTACGTTATATTTAAAAGAGTCAAAAATCTAAAAAAAAAAACCATCTTAACCTACCTGTATTACTAATCATATTCTCCCCAAAAAAAAAGGGATGAATTCTTAAAAAAAAAGCTTTAGAAAAAACACAATAACTATAAACAATACAAACTATACTTAAAGGGCTATATAGCGGGTTGTTTTATATTAAATATCACTATATCTTAAGTTAATGGCTGCTAACTCAACCTTTAAGCCCAAAAGTCCCATTTCTGGTTTTAGAACTAATAAGAGTATACTGTAAATTAGATTTTACATTACCTCTTAACATGGTAGAAGACTTATTATTAAATGAGGAACGTATGTTATTCAAGCTACCTACGTATCTGTACTTAAATACAGCTCTCATAGCAGTTAAACGTCTTGTTAATCTACCCGATGCTTCAAATCTTACACCACTTACTATTTGTTGTTTTATAGTACTTATAATATTGTTTTTATTCATTATTTCACTTTTGTCATCAAATGTAATAAGTGTATGTAAATCAGGTATTCTTACCATTTGTAATATGGCTTTTCTTAATATTCTTACCGCTTTATTTTTTCTGTCCCTTAGTTTTAGAGCAACTGCGGATGAAAAAACATCACTGTTTAAACTGATGGTTTTCAAGTCAATTAGTTTAATCACTGTCTCTTTATCATATAATTTGTTTATTAAACTAATAACACCCAAACTATTTGAGTTTAAAGACAGGCTATTAAATTTAAATTTATTAAAATTCATTCATTTCATTAACTCAAAGAACTTTTTCTCTAGGTTAAGAATTTTTTTTAAAAATTTAATGTTATATCTAGATACTTTGTATGATTTTATATGTTTACTTCTTAATTTAATAAGTAGATATTTTTTTAAAGGATTTATTGATCTAAAAAAAAAGATTTTTCATTTTCTAAAAATGAAAAAGTTGTTTTTAAGTAAATGTAATAATCTATTTTTATGTTTTGGTATAATTACTTTTTTTTTGTTAATACTTTTTTTTATTATTCATGTTATGATTTTTCTTATAAATCGTTTAATAGATATTATTTGTTTATTAAATATACTAAATGTAATAAAAAGTTTAATATTAGTATGCTCCAATTCGGCATTGCTTAAAAAAATCTTTTTTGCTGAATAACGAATCTTGTTATCTCGTCTACGTTTAAAAAAAATTTTTTTTTTAGAAGGTAACATGTTAGAATAGCTTCTAAACAATTTATTTAGCACGGCCTCCTTAGAAATTAAAGATTTAATAAACGATTTGTTATAAGAATATATACTACTAAACCATTCTTTACTAGAAAATGGATAATATATCATTTTATTGTATTCATTTTTTTCAGAATAACTTATCGTTTTATTTTTTTCTATTATACTTTTCTCTATAATAGGTGGGGTATACAAGGGATTATTATAAACACTGTTTTGTTTATTATTAAATGTATTTAACATATAATATATTCATGAATTATGGGTATAAATTAGGCTATTGCATTTTATAGACGATCTTCTATAACGCATTAATTGAGTTAATAAACCAACCCCGGGAAAGTAGCTAAACCAGAAAATAAACCAAAACGGAAAGATATAAAGATAAAAAATTAGAAAATGGATGATATAACCTCGATATATTTAAAAAAAAATATCTAACCCATAACTCCAGTAATGAATAAGGGAAGTTACGATCTCTGCTGGTACTTAAAATCTTTAACATTTACACCCTAAAGATATTTTTACCCCTTGGACGATATATATCCTCCATAGAGAAAGTTCCGAAACTGAAAATTTATAGATGGAGGATTTATTTTTAAGAAAGCGCAGGGCTTTTATAAACCTAAGTTTATCTTCTCCCGTTAATTACTTTTTACAAAAACGTAATTGCAATTTTCCAGTAGATAAAAAGTATTTATCTATTGGGATTTGTTATATTATTATGTAACGGCGTTATCTTTCATAACAAGTTAATCGTAAAAAAACAATTATTTTAGATACATTCTTAAAAAAAGAGTAAGAAGCTTTTTATTGTTCTTGTAATCAAGATAAGAATTTTTCCAATGAAACGGATTCTACTACGATAGGCATAGAACTGTGTAAGATACCACAAATTTCTGAACATTGCGGGTTATTCTACGTTTATTAATGTAAAAAGCAAGTATTATCGCTATATTGGTTAAAAAAACAATATGATTATCCTAGTATCGTATTATTTTTAAAAAAAAAAGAATAGTCTTTATATTTTTTACCATCCTTTAGACGGAGATATAAAGTTTTTCTATCTAATTTTATATTTAAGTGAGTGGCAAAATATTTTATTGTATCCGTAATACTTTCAAAATTCTCCTTAAAATTTTCACCTGGGTTTTTTACTAAAATAGATTTATTTTTTCTATTCACTTTTAAGACATCTGAGTCTGGATCAACCTTTAATTTTTTGTATTCATTTATAATTAACCCTATATCTGAAAAATTATCCGGTAAAATATTCTCTGAATACTTGCATAAGAAGTTATAAAACTCTTTTTCATCCTTTATATAGTTAGTAAGAGTGTCTCTTTTAATTGTTAAACCTAATTTTCTTAAATATTCAATACAGGATGTTAATGAATCAAATTTTAAAGTTTGGCCTATAAAATCTGAATTTACAAAGGTATTTCCATCTTTTATATCTAGTTCTACTGGAATACTTCTACGAGTTCCTAATCTGTACATATCCTTTCTTTCTTCTTTCATAATATCTACTAATATATTAACTGGAATATTGCTTGTTAAAGCAGTATGTATAGGATGACTTAATAACAAGAATCTATTAAGATACGGCATTTTAGAATCTACATATTTTTTACTAGTTATAGGATGTACTTTTAATACTTTTTTTAATTCAATACTAGATTTCGCATGATAATAAAGAGTACTACATTTTAAATCATAAACATATATAGGATTACCTGTTGAAGATCCTGCATTAACAATTCTTAATGTATTCAAGTTAAATTCTTTATTTAATAAGTAATATTGTTCTAAAATTAAAGCGTCTCTATAATTAAATATATTTCTATCTAATTTAAATATAATTAGTTTAAAAGCTTTTAGCCCTTGTTTGTGAAGTAAAGGTAAAAATTTACCACCTAAAGGGAAATTACCTTTAAAATAGTAATCCATTCTACGTCTTAATAAATTAGATGAACCTACATATTTATTTCCTGTACTTTTATGTATAAAGGTGTATACACCAAAAAAACCTTTGTATGGAGATTTACCAGCTAATTCGTCCAATAATTGTTTATCTTTTGTCGTAGATATAGGAAGATCTAATTCAACACCTTTAACTTTTAATAATTTTTCTAATTTAGTGTCAGTAACGGATAGATTTTGATTTAACAATATTTTGTTTATAATAAATGCAGGTTTTTCATTCTTAAAGTAATCTAGTGCTAAAGACTCTTCACTGTTTGCCAAAGGTCTTATCGAACTAAAAAATCTTTTTGTACTTCAACACATAGTTGAAGATATAACAGGTATTGAACTAATAGGTTCATCAAAAATTTCATTTTTTTTTAATAAACTTTTGCTAACTATACTATGCAAACACTGCAATACTCGCCATTTTTTAATAACTATGTAAACAAATACAAGTATCGTATTTTCGATAATAATTTTACTATTACATTAAAATAATCTAGCAGACTATTGTAGAAATCCCTAAATACAATTAACCTTATTAATATGTATCTATTTAACAAAAAAGTCTAAAAAATACTTATCTTTTTCTGCACCTTTTCAGGAGGGGACTGACTATATCTTAAGCATTATTATTGTTAATAATACCAATCACCGTTTAGTCGATGAACTGCATACCAAATGTTTTATATTTGGTACTTGGCTGCGGATTGCCCATTAAACTATAAATCTTGATTTTACTTAATTTTTTTTTGGGTAATTTATAAATTACCCTAAAAAAATAACCGCGAGTCATTACCTGCGCCCTTAGCTATGTTACCATGCTAAGTTAGTTAAGATTTCTTTAGGGGTTTCCCGTCAATTTGATGATTTATAACCATAGGTTCTCTACAGTTTTGGCCATTGTTCAGAAAGACCATAAAATGTTCCTAATCTGTTAATTAAAACAGAAAATTGATTTAATCTACCAGGGTCGTTCTACAACTTCGACCTAAAATCGTCACCATCACTCTACGAGGTAATAAACTTAAATATGTAACGATTTTTGTAAGGTTTTTCGCTAGATATATAACTTCTTATTGTAGATCTGCTAACACCAAATTTAGATGCTGCTTTTGCTACTGAATCTAGTGTTGTAATAGTTTTTGTATCTATATCTAATACCTCTACTACACTAGCATAAGATATATGTAATTTATTTAAACTATCCTTTCTTTGTTTATTTAAAAATTCACGTACCTGGACTTCCGTTAAATCTGCAGGTACTGCCTCTGGAATAAGGTAATTAGATATACGGAAATAGCCTAAATAAGGTTCATTATTAGCTACGTGTTTTTTATAAGAAGAGTGGTGTATACCCAGGTCAGCACAAAAAGCATTTAATGAATTACTAGAATAATATAAAGTTTTGCAATCCTTATCGTATAAATAAATTTTAAATCCTTTATTAACTCTGAAATTTACTATCTTGTGAGTATTAAGATTAAATCTTTTATCTAATAAAAAATATTGTTCTAAGAAACAATGAGCATAATTAGAAAAAGAAGAAGGTATAACTGTTACTTCTAAAGTAAACGCTTTTAAGTTTTCCTTTTCTAACATAGGTAACAACATTCCTGTATCTTTGTTAGAAAATAGCGCATTCTTTTCAAAGTATTGCTTTAATCTTCTTGCTAAATCGTTACTTGATCCTACATAATTTTTATCTGAATACTTGTGAGAAAAAACATATATTCCTGTTTTACTACGCTTAGAACCTGGTTTTCCAATTAATCCCAATAAAGCAGGGTATGTTTGATCTGTAAGAGGTAAGTCAAAATTAACCTTAGGAAGAGATAAAAGCTCATCTAACTCTTGTTGAGTTATAGAGACCTTTTGATTAAACAACACACTATTAATAACTTGGCTAGTTATAGGATCACCCTTGTTTATATGTTCTAAAGCTATAGTATTAGGACGATAATCTTTATTAGATGGACTTAATCCTGATTCAAATCTAGATAAACAATTTAATTTACCCGAACATTTCTTGTTGAAAAAATTAACATTTGGACGCGTATTAAAACCTATTAAACTAGTTCTATTTGTAAATTCTAAGTTTTTAGAGTCGTATTTTATTTTTAGAGGATAGAGTTTTCATGAAAACACTTGTTGGAACAGTTTAAATAATAAAAAAAAAAAGGTTCATATTTTAATACTCTTCTTTATTTTTTTTAATCCGTATTACAACCTTACCTTGTAAGGTCAGGCCGTTGTAGTAACTTTAATCTAGGGTTATTTATAAATAGTAAATGCTATTTAGTTTATTTTTTCCTAGAACCGGTTTCCCGGCGACTAGAGTACACCTTACAATCAAAAAAAAAAAGAATAGACGGATCTATAAACTTGATTGAAGAACCGTCTACTCGTTGCTCTTTTACAGATAAGCAAGCAAGACTTATCTGATTTAGATCCGCGATCACCCATTTCAGTTACCATCATCTTTAGTGATATTACCGTACCCTGAGTCATTAATCAGGCCAGCAAAAAAGTTTCCTTAATTACCTTGGTTACTAAAGCTTTAGGGCTTCCCCGGAAGTTTGGCTCTTTTGCACATATAATGAATAGCCTACAAACATTATTTTTTTATGCGTCACATTTAACACCTAGAGCTGGAATAGCAAATGAATGGATAACATCTGCAGCAGTAAGAATAAATCTAGTGTGTGTAATTTCAGGAAGAATAACTCTGTTATCTACCTCTAACATTCTTAATGCTCCTTCTTCTAAATCAGATTCAGGTACTAAATAAGAATCAAACTCAACAAAATCACCATCACTATTTAAGAAATCTGGATACTCATAACTTCAGTATCATTGGTGCCCTTCTGCTAATACAGATAATGAAGGATCTGTAACTTCATCCATTAAGTATAATAATTTGAAAGAAGGGAAAGCTATTAATACTAAGATTAAAGCAGGAGTAATTGTTCAGATTAATTCGATTAGTGTCTAAAAATATAATATATCTCTACATTATGCGGACTATATCATCATATGTTAGGATTAGCTATTACATATGTCTCACGCGTAGTCTCTGGGGATTCCAACGAACAATAGAAATCCTACGAAGTAGGATCCTACTGATATATTTATACGTCTTTTGGTTTCCTGCTGATAATCCATTGTATCATCCATTAAAGTTGTCACTAGTAATTAGTATTTAAGGCTTTAGGAGTTTACAGCATATGGTGAGATTTTATTCACAGTTGTTCTAACTATATTCCTTTACTCGGGGTCTTGTCCCGAAAATTTATATTTATCTTTAAATACCTCTCCAGAACGCAGGTATTTAAGAATTGTAGTACCACTAATACCTAAAAACAAACCTGCTTTTTTAGCAGAAATGAAACTACCTATATATTTAAATCCTTCTGAATCACATTTTTCATAAATATTAACAGGATTACCATGAAGTTTACTCATTATTTCTAAAGTACTAGGTAAATGTTTTCTACCTGTAGCTTTTTGTTTCATGAGCTCTTTAGTTTTATCCGTATGAGTTTTACCATAGAAGTTATTATTTTGGCCTTTTTTCATTGAACTCATAAGTTCCTTAGTTTGTTCAGTATGAATTCTACCATATAAAAGATAATTTGTCCCTGTATATTTACCTTTCAAACTTAAACTACGTTTATCTTTACTTTCTTGTGTATGTTTATAACCTGATGAACTTCCAGCTATTTTTAATGTGTTATATACTGGTTTTATAATATCCATATAATATTGCTCTCTTTCGTTTAAAACATCTTTGTCACAATATTCTAGAATACTAATAGAAAAATTAGCATAACCATATTTTAGTAAAGCTCTACTTATAACAAGAGTATTTCTGTTTTTTAGGTAACTTAAAGTCAGATATTTAGTAAATCTTTTACCTAAATCAATAGATTGACCAACATATTTATCTTTATTAAGTAAATTTGTTAAAAGGTATATTCCAGATTTATTTTTATTTTCATCTATCATTTGTTTTTTAAGGGTGGTATTATCATATAATTTGATGACATTTATTTCTATCTTTATAGGAAAAGTTTCTTCCTTAACATCAGGAGTTGAATAAGTGGAGTAATGTTTTTTTTGAATATATTTAGAGTACTTTTGAATAGGCACACATTTACCATGATTAAGATATTTATTACTTATAGGTGACTTAGAGCTATCAAAATTTTTAATTATAGCACCTTGTATTCAACCTACACTAAATAAAATAGCAACTAAGTAGTACATGATATTATCATGTAATTCTACTAGAGCTTCCATTTGTGGACTAGCACTATCTTGGAAGTAAAGTCCTCAAGCTCTAGGTGCATCACAACTAATAACACCTAAATCAAAAGAGAAAATTAACAGTAAAGATATCCCTAGAAAAGCTATTATCCCTAATATAAATTTATTTTTTGAAAATAACAAGATATTAACTGTAGAGAAAAAATGATTTTTATGTAAAAAGTATATTACAGATAAAATACGGATTATTGGTACTTCAAACACTAAAAAAGGAAGAGAATCGTATACAAAATCTTCTGTATCAGAACTGTCATCAATACTCTCAACAGCTACGTTATTTGTTTCTTTAATGGTATCTACCTTCTCATTTGCAGCGTTTTCAACTCTCTTTACATAGGTTGGTTTTTCTGTTTCGTTTATATTAGTATCATCCTGTATACTTTTATTTAAATCCGTTTTTTCTTTTTTTACATCTTCTATAAGTTTGTCTGATATAGCTTTAATAGTAGCTGGATCATGACCAGCACTTTGAGTTAATTCATCTACTCTAGGTGAATCATCCATTCTTGATTCAAAATCCTTTACTAATTCACTAGCACTTTGTAAAGGTAAGCTAGTAAATGCGTGAGGTTTAGGTGGGTTATGTAATGCTCATTCCAAACCTGGAGCACATTTATCTTTAAGTATACGTAAGTAATCACTAAATAACTGAGGAACGGCTCAAGGGTACCCAAATATAGCTTTACCTTTAACAAGTTGTAAGTATACAATATGTAAGAATAACGCTGTAGCAGCTACAGATATAAGAGAACCAATACTACTAATAAAGTTTCAACCTGTAAAAGCATCAGGGTAATCACTAATTCTACGTGGCATACCTTGTAACCCTAAGAAATGTTGAGGGAAGAAAGTTAAATTACGTTTAAAACCGGACTATATCTTTACCATAAATATATGGCATCTTTCGTGTAGTCTCTGAGGATCCTACTCATAATTACAATTATTTTGGTTTCCTGCTGATTGTCTAGATATACTTAATATTTTTTAGCCCATTTACTGGTCTAGTACTTAAGCCTTGTTAGAGTTCCCAGCATATCGAAAGATTGGTAGGGGCTAATTTATTGATTTTGAGTTTCATTACGCGGTAAAGATTGTAATATTCAATTTTCGTCATTTATGGATGTATATTTATTTGTGTCTAAGTTCTTTTTAATTAATGTCCATCTTACTTTAAAATGTTGTCTAGCAGCATTTATAGAAGGGAAAATGAATTCCTCATTTTTTTCATTATAACAAAAAACGAGGGCTCCTCCTATACCATATTGAGGAGATAATTTACCTTTTAAACCTTTAAAGGCGTTGTCATTTTTCAAATAAAATTCCTTTATACCTTCGCTAATCGCATTTTTGGTCTCATTTGAAGTAGTATATCCATACTTAGGATGATTCTCTTTTCTCAAAGTTTCCTTTAACTTATTTATGGTATCAATAGTATGAGTAAATCCAAAAGAGCTTCCTGCAATCTTTAATGTGTTATAACTTGGCTTGTAATGATCGATTCACTTTTGTTCTAGCTTTACACATTCTATTGCGTCTTTTTTACAAAATTCCAATATACCTAAAGAAAAATGATTAAGTCCATATTTCTTCATTGCTCTTATGAGTATTGTTGTACCAATTTTTTCAGAATTTGCGTAATAAAAATGACTAACCATTGTTTTAGATAAATTAATACTACTACCTACATACAAATCATTGGTTACGTCATTAATAAATAAGTATACTCCAGATTTGTTTTTTAGCTCTTTGTAAATTTTTCTTTTATTTTCCTTAAGGTCTTTAAAATAGATGACAAAATTATTTGGTGAACTACCCATATTAGGACTCCCATTTGAAATATTACTATTACATGCGTTTTTAAACTCAAAACTTCTTCCATTTAACCTAACCCCTGTAAATAAAACTCAGAAATGAGCTTTAGAGTAAACAAGGTTATAATCTAATCCTAAGATTTTAGGGATTCAGAAATATCATCCACTAAATAAAGCAAATACAGCACCCATACTTAAAACGTAGTGGAAATGCAAACATAAATATATTTATATTGTGGACTATATCTTTATCTAATTTTGGAGACAAATGGTACTCTGTGTCAAAGCGGGTTTCTATATTGAATTCAGTCCAGTATAAAATCTGAATATATTTTAAATTCTGTACTGTTTTTAGCTTCATTATTATAATCTCTAACTTCTATAAATCGTTTTATTTTTGAAACTCTATAAAATTTAAAGTCAGAATATAATCTATTTTGCATAAAATAATCATATAGAAAAACCATACCTTTAACTGTTTGATATTTAAATGTTATAGAGTTATGTGATTTTCTAAAAGCAACATATGGTTTATAGTAGGGTATAACATTATCTAAATTAAGTTTACTAGTATATTTGTTATTTTCAAATTCTAAGTTACACTCAATCCGATTACCAGCATAATTATAAACAATACTACCATCTGTGTCAACCAATCCCGCTAAATAAGGGTCATTCTCGCTAATATTATAATCAGCTTCTACATACTCTACATTTAGATATTCGCAGGATTTTTTAAAATTATCTACTTTAAGTCTAACTAATCCGTTCAATTTATTAATTAAAAACAACATTTCTTCTTTTGTACTAACTATTCAAATAGAATGAGGTTTATTTTTATCCGCTCTAATTCTACCCATGTGTAAAGTGTTTTGAATATAAGTTAATATTCTTACATCTCTGTCATGTAGTTTAATTCTAATAGCTTTAAGTACCAGTTTGTTGTTTATATTTCTTAAATCAAAATTACCATCTCCGTCTACAATACCGGCAAATCATTTAAAAAAAGATAAATTTTCTCCGTTATTGTCCTTAGATATTTGACGTATAGTCTCTGAGAATTCTTTACAGTTTTCTGCTGATTGTATGTTTGTACATGTCTTACATGTAACAGATACATCCCCATTTTGACTATTTATGTTTAGAAGATTTCTTCTATTCGCATCTATTTTTAAAAGATAATTATATAACATAAATAGTAAGAGAAGTTCTAAAAACATAGTTTCCAGCATATAGTCAAATTCGTAATAATATATATTATTAAGGCCCAATTGAGCAACTACGTAGTAAGTATCGTGGAAGGCAATATCAAGAGATGCGTTCGCAAGAACTACACCTGATACGTTAAATAAAAAAAATAATCATTAATCCACTAATCTTTCATAACTAAATATATACTCTTTATATATACCACCTACTTTAGCGTAATTTTTAATAGTACTATGTGATATATTTAATGCTCTTTGAGCATCCATTACACCATCATATTTCCCAATAAATTTTTTATTTATATCATATACAAATATTGCTTTTTTAATATAACTACTCTTATTCATTTCTTCTACTAATTTTGCACATTCTTTTGACTGTCAATGAGAAATTAAAGGTGTATCTGAAATGTTATAAGGTATATTAACTAGGTATCACTCTCCTCTAAATATTGTGTGTTCTTTTATTACATCAACCAATGTTGAAGAATTGGATTTAATTCATTTAGCTAAAGTTTTAACTGAAGGAAAAATAACTAATAACTCTTTAAATGAATTGTATACATAAACAGAGTAAGCTGATTTAGCTTCTATCATTCTTATCTTACTTTCTATAGAATGAGTTTTGTTATAAAAAGGGTTGTTTTCACCAGTTACAGCCCTTGCTATTAACCCTTTAGTTTTATCACTATGTGTTCTATTCTTAGCTAATTCAGAGAGTAACTTTTTGGTTTCTTCAGTATGTACATAACCTAAAGAAGAAAAACCTTGCTTTAAAACATTGTAATAAGGTATAATATTTGCGATATAAAAAGTTTCTCTAGAAGTTAAAAATTCGACTTCAACGTATTCTAAAACTAAGAGAGAAAAATTGAAATAATCGTACTTAAGTAAAGATCTAGTAATAGGCATATTAGCATTTTGTTTACTTTTTAAAAAAGACTTATTAAGATAATTTCTCATTCTGGAATCTAAATGAATAGAACTACCAACGTACGAATGCCCATTTACCTTGTTTATTAAACAGTAAACACCGGATTTATTTCTTTGTTCTTTTAGTATATTAAGTCTATCTTCCTTTAAGTTATTATAAACTTTAACAGCCTTTAAATTTAGAAGATTATCTTGGTTTCCTATCTTCTTATTCTGGTTATTACTGAAAGAAGAGTAAGATCTAGTTATGACTGTGTACCCTAACGAAGGTTGTGCGGTAACAGAGATTAGGGAATGAAAAATGAATGAACCTTTTTTTACTTGGACTATATTTTCCCGTAATGAACTACGAGTACTACGTGTAGTCTCTGAGGAACCCAACAGATTATAGTGGGGAAACCACCCCGAGTTAATAGGTTCTATACCCATATGGTTGTAAAATATCCGTTGGTTTCCTGCTGATTGTTCAAAATTATGATTTATAACTGAGATTAAATAAAACTCTAGTATCATAATTGTCAGAAGTTCCCAGCATATAGTAGTGAAATCTAAAAATAGAGGGAGGGCTATCAGGTTGATATGTAACCCTCCAATAGTAAACATAAATACAAAACCTAATGCAAATAGTAATGATGGTATTAATTGTAAAGAACCACCATAACATGTTGCTAATCAAGAGAATATTTTAATACCAGTAGGAACTGCAATAATTAATGTAGCAGCAGTGAAATAGGCTCTTGTGTCTACATCAAGACCTACAGTATACATGTGCAAACTTATATTAAGTGGGGTTGCCCCCACAGATGTTTTCTAGTGCTCTGTGCACTTCCTTATCTAAGGAACCCTTTACATCCATTAGCCTTATTAGGCTAATTCTAAGTTTCGACTGTACATTCGCGAGCATTTCAGCTCTACGTAGGTGAACCAGTCTGTAGCGATGTTCCTTAGCCACCGACGGTCTTCAACCCAGGGGGGGGGGGTCGTTAACCGTTTTCACCATGTCCGGCCGTTATATATATTCTAACAATCTATTTAAAAATATATCACGTGTTTCGCTTGGGCGTTACCACGGTTAATAACGACTAGGTGGGATTGTCACCCACAGCACCTATTCAGAGAACAATGCTCAGTAAAATTATAACCTTGTAATTTGTTAATCATTATCCTTATTAATAAGTTTACTTAATACTTTAATTTTTTCAAAACCCTCTTTAGATTTATGTTCTTTGTTTAAAACACAATTGTAAATAACTACTCATTTACCGAAGGCTAATTGTTTCTTTGTTCTTAATTTGAATTGATTAAAATAATTGATCATTATTGATAAACTATTTAAATTAGTCACCGCATATCTAAAGTTACGATTCTTTCGGTCATAAATTGAACCATAACTAAGAATATTTTTTAAATCATTAAAAAACAAGGCCCCTTGTTTTTGATCAACAATAAATCTTAAAAGAACATCTTTGTTGTTTTTAGCTACATAGGCATTAAAACAACCTTCAGCATCCACAAACCCTGAAAATCAACTATTATCTAGTGATAGTTTAAAAGGGTTAGTTATCGGTTTTAGTTGGTTATACTTATTATTAACTTTGCTATTTCATTGTGTTTATCATTCTTTTAATTGTTCAATTCTAGGTATCAAATGTAGATTACCATTAAATAAATGGAATAATAAAAACACATTTGATTGTTCTCTAACTATGTATCTATAAAACCCATCAAACTCTTTTACATGTCCAAATTTTAAGATATCCACTTTTTCATAAAGTATTTTTGATTCTTTTTGTGTTAAAACAAAAACAGGTTTACCTTCATTGATACCTAAATAACCATCCCCTTATTTTTTTTTCTAGTAATTTCGAATATTCGAAATTACGTCGAAAAAAAATAAGGCAAATCCTACAAACCAACGCAAGTAAAAAGTAAAAGGATAAATGCTTGACCCCTCTTATCTTCCTCTATTCATACTGGCTTTTATTTTACGGATTTTATAAAGACCTTTTTCAGTCAGATGAGCTTTATTTTTCATTAATTCAACGACTTTGCAAAAAGCTTCGAAATCCTTATATTTGATTCCTAGAATAGAATATTTATAAAAGAAGGGAAGAATCTTATCAGCCAGATCTGAAAGTTTCTCAAACTTTATAATCAGCCGCCTTACCACCTTTTCTTTCTCTAAATAATCCACAATCTAAGTAAGAAGTTAGACTTCTCATTAATAGCTCATCCCGAATATGTTGAGTTAGTGCAAAAACTAATTTAACTTGAAACCCTAAACGATGACTAGAGGAAATAGCAATCTTTACCATGAAAGAACCCTCCGCGGATGTGAACCCGGCTAATCAATTCATATCTACAATTTTTTGTGTACCAGCTAATAAAGGCCGATGAGTTGTAGTTATATCCGAAAATGCTGTTTTCAACATCCCAGATAAACCCGTGTTCATTGATGCTTTAATTGCTACAATTTTTTGTAATCCTTCTGTAGTTAGATGTTCTTTCGACTGTATTAATTCAACCACTTTTTTAAATAATTTATAATCTAAATATTTATGTGTAAGGAGTGGATATTTCTCAAAATGAGAAATTATTATAGCTAAATCTTTTATTGATCGAACTCGATAATTAATTGATTCTGATCTTTGTTTTGTTATAGTTCCTACGCCGAAGAAATTATTAATATGCTTTAAAAGATATAAATCTTTTTTATGTACAGCTATTTGAAAAGATAATTGAACTATCCATTTTAATGTACTTTTATTATGAACAACGCTAAGAGTGAAACACCCTTCACCATCTACGAATCCTGTGACTCATCAAGGATTCAAAAGAGACTTTACACAACCCTCTTGTTTAGGGCACTTATTCGCTTTTATAAGAGAAGAAAATTCTCTTTTTGAATGATTTATTTTGTAAAAAAAAAAGGATTTGACTTTATAGTTTATTCGATAAAAAATTTTGGACATTTCTGCTTAAAGTATTAAGTTTATTTAAGGACAACGAACAATAAGGTAATAAATTATTCACAAGCAACATATATCTGGGTCAACTCATCTTGTGCTGCAATAAAAAAATATCATATAACGCCTAGTTAAACCAGGTTAGGTTTACCTTCATTGATACTTAAATAAGAGTCCCGCAAATCCTACAACCTAACCAATTAGGATCAAGTGTAGTGTTGTATTTATCTTTATATAAAGTATTAAATTTATCAAAGGATAACGTATTATAAGATGATAAGTTTTTATTTACTAGCTTAACATTAGAGGAGATACCCGACACATGCTGCTAAGTAAATAAAAGGAGTTAAACCCTCCGTTTTTTTTTTACTGTGGACTATATCTTCATCTTTTAATTAAGTTTATCACCAATTTTTTTTGTGATACTGGTAATAATATTAACTTGTTTACTTAATTTTCTTATTTCATAAAGTCCGTCTTCTGTAAGATGGGCCTTGTTTTTTACTAACTCATAAACTGTTACTCATTTGTCAAAGGATTCTTGCTTTTTCGTTTTTAATCTAAATCTATTGATATAATCAACGATAAGTGGGACCTTAACAAATGAATTGCTTTCTATTCTATGCATAGTACCGATACTACCCTTTTTAAGTTTTCTATTTGTTAAAAACAGGTTTAACTGATCTTTTATAAATAGCATATTATCCAAACTATCCTTTTGATCAATCATAAATCTTAATTTAACTTGATAACCTAAAGTCATAGATTTTCTTTTAAAAAGCGTAACATTAAAACAACCTTCTGCATCTATAAACCCTGACAGTCAACTATTATTTAATATAGGTAGAGCCTTGTTATTTAGTTCTAGTATATTAACAGTATCTAATCATTTTTTTACTTGGATTCTCCTTTTATCTAAAACCAAATTACCGTTAAATAAAGCTATTAGAAGACGTATACCTTTTTTATCGTCAACACGATAACGGGTAAAATTACCATATGTTCTAACTCTACCTATACCTAATGTTGCATATACATGATTTAATATAGCAGTTTCTTTTTGAGTTAATACAAATACAAGACGTTTGTCTTTTCCTGTAAGAAAAGCACCATCACCTTCAGAAAACCCTATAAATCAAGTTAATCAGTCATCAGAAATTTCATCAGAATATTTACCTGATATACTTCTATATTCATCAAAATTAAAAGATGTTTCGCGTGTAGTCTCTGAGGGGCTCTTGTCAGCTTCTGCACCCTTCACTACTAAAAGAGAAGATGCCATAAAGCTAAGATTTCCTGCTGATTGAGCATAGCCTATAAGATTTTCACTATTAAAAGTACTTATAGACACTAAGCTGTTCCAGAATCATATAGCGAAATTTATTACCTTATAGTCACCTATAAGGAAAGCCAGCCATTGACTTCAAACTACAAATCCTAAGATACCAATAGAACACATGGCGTAAACCATACCAAGGTATCCGAAAACGCTCTTGTTAGAGTTAGCTGATATTGTAGTACTTATTATACCAAAACCTGGAATAATTAAAATGTAAACCTCTGGATGCAATAACTTTTTAGTTAAAAAAAAAAAATTACTGGACTATATCATCATCACTTTGGCTACAACTATTTTCATTTACGATTAAAATTCATTCAAGCTTTGTGTATTACTGAACCTTCTGGTGCTATGTGTGCTTTTATTGACACAAGACGATAATACTCGTTAATCAAAAATAAACGATTACGTTTAATAGATTGAGGCTGACAAACTCTAGTGTACTCAAGAAAAGCTGAAAAGTTAGCCTCTGATTGAATACTTCATTTATAGTAACCATTTTGTGCTTTATCAAAATAAATAGCTCCACCAAAATAAGTCATAAAATGGACTACATCAACATATAGTTTGTTAGTTACACTTAAAGTTAGCTGAGCTTGATTATTATTACCTTTAAAATAATAACCTATAGTACCGTCCGCGTCGAAAAAACCAGCAAACCAACCATGCTTATTGTGTAAAGTATCAGGGCTTAAAAGTTTCACATTTAGTAAAGTACATACGCGATTTAGTTGAACCAATCTACTAGTGTGTCTAATGTAGCCATTTACACGATTTATTAATTCTAACATAGCTGAACGATTATGTAAACGCCAACGAATAGCTTGAACACCACTACGAGGTTTAATGGAACCCCCTAGTTTGTTCTGGATAATACGTAGCATACGTTCATCAGCAAGAGCTACAGTTATTTCACAACTAGAATATCCTGCTTTGCTAACTTGCAAACTTCCGTCGCCATCAATAAGACCAGCTAATCATTGATTGAAACGTGTTTCATTTGAACCAAAGGATGTTGCGCGTGTAGTCTCTGAAGTTCCTACTAGATGAGAAGAATAACTTCTATCATTGGTTACCGGCTGATTGCATATACGGATGCCAGGGTTTTTTACCAATACGGCTAAACTTAAGCCTAGACTTACAATATTAGTACCCTTAGACTCCGCCATCCAATAAATGGATGGATCAACCCCAGGGGTCGATTCTAGATGGTTCCAGCATACAGCGCAATTCGAATTTAGAGTTTCCTCTAAAAAGGGCCATTTTTGACCGAAAAATCCATTTCTTCAAATGTAACTTATTAAAACTCTCTTGTTAAATCCAGGTACCAGTAGTTTAAACTCTGGGCTTGTGTATCATAGATCTATGATAGAAGAAACCGACTGTACATTAAGCAGCATTTCAGCCACCTACCAGTGAACCAGTCTGTAGCGACCTCTTAAACGGCCGACGGTCTTTAAGTGAGAAACTTGTTGACCGTATTTGCACTAGTATCGCTAATATTTTTATTACTTTTTCTTGTATTTATAAAATACATTTAAAATCTTATATAAAAAAATATAACTTTTAAATTTAAGAGTTGCAAGTAATAGTTGTATATATTAACTAAGTATAAGGTGTGTTAAAAAAAAACATTCACTATTTTGGATCTTATATCTTTTTACATCTGTCCTAATAATTTCATAACTTATACGTTAAACCTTTACTTTTTTTCCCGTTGTGTTTAAAGATTACTTGATTTATTTATCATTCTAGCTTTTTCAATCATTTCTTTTCTTTTTGACTCATCTAAATGATCTTTATTAACCAGATTATTATGAATATCTTTTCACAATTTATAGGATAAAGATTTTTTAGTATATAATGGATAGTTATCAAAATAAGGAAAAATAATTTTACAATTATTCACTCCTCCTATTCTAAATTCATAAACATTTTCTACTGAATGCCTAGAAATAATTCCATTTCTAAATAATACAGAGAAATGTTCTAATACTTTTAGATTTATTTCTCACTTTTGAGAAATATTGAAGTTGAAACTAAATCCTTTAGTTTCACCTATTGAACAAGAAAAACAACCTTCTCCATCGGTAAATCCTGCAAATCATGCATCGTTTAAAGTAGGAAGAATAGGTCTGTTATTCACAACTACAGGTTCTAATAATATTCTACCTTTAGTAACTCATTTGTTAAACCCTTTAACGAAAAGATCCCATTTTTCTTTTCTTTGTGGTAAAACAAGATTACCATTAAATAGACTAATTATAATATCTATTTCTTTCTTATTTTGTGTTACATATCTACTAGTTATAGCCGATTGAGGTATAACTTTACCAAACCCAAGTGTTTCTTGTATAAACTCTAGAACTTGTTTATCTACTGTGGCTTGTGTAATAACAAATGCCAAATCTCCTCTATTGTTAACTATAAAAGAACCTTCTCCTTCAGTGAAACCAACGAATCAAGTTAAAAATACCTCTGAAGGAATGTTATTAGTTGGTAAATGAGTACTATACTTTTCGTATGCCGCAGAAAAATCAAAATTATTGTTAGATCAATTAGACTTATGTCTTTTAGATATATATGTCATAGAACTAGGAAAGATAAATAATGTTTGTAGTACCAAGTAATCTTCAAATACTATTCTCAAGAAAAGATGTTGATATAATATAGGATCACCACCACCTGCTACTTCAAAGAATGAAGTATTAAAGTTTCTATCTGTTAATACCATAGTTATAGCACCAGCTAAAACTGGTAATGATAATAATAATAAAACAGCTGTAATAACAACCGCTCATGCAAATAGAATTAATTTATGTAATCTTATACCAGGACTTCTCATATTGAATGTCGTAGTCATGACTAAAAGTAGTTAAAATCATAACTATTTGTGGACTATATCTTAGGCGTATTAAAATACGGCTTTTAACGTGTAGTCTCTGAGGATCCTAGTTATAATTAATATTACTTTTGTTTCCTGCTGATTGAGCATAGCTTACAAGATTTTTACTATTAAGTACTTATAAACACTGAGCTGTTTCAGCATACAGTTAAAAATTTTATATGAATCCCATTACAATGTATTTTCTTTTACATATTCACATAAATATCCTTTATATGCTTTAGCTAAATTAATGTGTTTAACTAATGTTACTTGAGAAGCAGATAAACCTTTTTTATGAAAATATTCCACACATTTACCTAAACTAGGTAATACAATAGTGTTTTCTAAATTATCTACACATGTTAATTTAACAGGTTTAGATGAACTATTAAGAGATTTATTTTTATTGTATTTAACTCTGTCCTTCTCCAGCATTAAAGCTAAATCTAAATCAGACATATCTTTAACTTTAGCAGTTAACACCGGTTCACTTGAAAAAAGATACTTACCTAAATAAAAAGTACCGTTTTTTAAATGTTTAGAGAATGTGGTATGATGAACATTTAATTTTCTAATAAAATCTAATTGTTTTGTTGAAAAAAAATATAATATACTCATATCTCTGTTATACATATATAAACTCTTTGAGGTTGACCCGCTAGGATTATTTGCAACTCTTATGGTATTTAGTGTGAAACTAGAGTGTAACAAATAATATTGTTCTAATGCAATCTCTGACCCTTTAATATAATTATGGTAAAAAGGAAAAACTTGTAAAGAGATATTTTTCAATCTTTGTTTATGCAATAAAGGGATTAATAAACCATTATTTCTATGAGACAAATTAATATAGCCATTTAATCTAAAAGCCAGCTGTGATGATGAACCTACATATTTTCTACCTGTAGTAGTATGTGTAAAGATATATATACCAGCTATTCTTAGTTTACTATTAGGTGAACCAAGTTTATCTTTAAGAACATCCTTAGTTTTACTTCTTTGATCTAAATTAGTTAAAGTAAAACTTGCAGTATCAATTAGAGATTTTAATTCTTGTTCTGTAATTTTAATATTACAGTAAGCTAAAATTTCATTAATTTTTTCAGCAGTCACAATACCACCACTATTAATTTGCTCCACAGCCATTACATGTGCATATTTATTAGGACCATATCTACCCAATATCTCTTTTCAACGATTATCCAATTTAGGTTTATCCTTGTTTTCAGGAGAATCCTTTTTTTCCCCAGGAGGTGAATAATTGTCTTCTCCATTATTATTGTCACCGTTATTATTATCATTTTCAGAGTTATTTTTATACATATATTTTGGTTTATTGCTACTAAAGTAACATATATTAACTGTTAATTGAAAGTTTGTTGAATATCTTAAATATGTAAGAAATACATTTAACACTAAATTCATCGCTCCAAGTAAACTTGACACACCAGAAAGATGTAATCCAAAGATAGCTAAGTCCACACTTGGACCACTATGACTTTGTATTCCTGATAATGGAGGGTAACAATTTTGGTTGATAACTTCATTTTTAAATATTATAAACTAATGTTATACTCAATAATTTTTTTTTATTGTTCGGACTATACCATCATCCTTCATCTAAAACTTATAAATTTTCTATTTCTAATAGTTGTTTTCTTATTTTTCTAATTGTGTCTCTAATCTTTGATAATTTTTCAAAATCACCTTTATTTTTAACATATGATCTAGCTCATATTTTATATTCTAATGATTTTACCCCTTTCATTGTATCTTTAAAATAATCAATAAGGTGTTCTATTGTTCTAGAGTTTGTTGTATCTAATATATAATGATTATGTATTTCTTTATATCTAACTTTACTAGGTATATGAAACACCAATCTTATACTTTCTAAAACTATACTATCTAATTTTTGAGTTAGACCAAATAGTAACTATATATCCTTAACTCTAACTATATATTGTTCAAATAATAAAGTTTTATTTAGAATACAACGACGAACTTTTTCTGGACGTACGCCAAATGCTTTTGCTGGTTGAGTTATTGAAACATACTCAACCGTATTTCCTGTTTTTTTATCAATCATTTGTACAATTTTTCCTCCTTGACCTAATTTTGAGGCAGATATTCTAGCTCGGGTTTTTTCAGAAAATGCACGGCCAAAAGCTAATTTACTCATTTTATTCCTTGCCTCTTCTGTATGGTTTAAACCTAAAGAGGAATATGCTGTTTTTAATAAATTATAGTCAGGTTTTAATTTATCAATATAATATTGCTCTCTTTTTAAAAGATCTTTTTTTTCACAATATTCTAAAATCTCTAGCTTAAAATTTGAATATCCATTTTTTAATAAAGAACTATAGATATAACTTCTAGTTCTAGTCAATACTTCGATTAAATAGTTTATATTATAATATTTGTAAAATCTTTGTCCTAAATTAGAACTACTACCTATATAAGTTTTACCATTAATAATATTAGTTCAACGATAAATACCTGACTTATTTCTATTCTCTCTTATAATTTTTAATTTAAGTGTGTCAGCATTCAAATAAGTCGCCACAGGGTTTATACTAGAGTCTGTAGAATAACCACGTAAGTTTAAATGAAAAGTTAAATTACTTTGGCCATTTAATAAACCTTTAGATAAACAAAAAGGTTTTTTTAATACAGCAAACTTAGTGTTAGCAGCAAAGCTAGAATACGGTTTTTTCTGAACAAAAGAAGATATACTATTATTAGACCTAACTCTTAAAGATGTAGCCGATAGTTTTAAAAACTTTTTACTATTTTTATCTTTATAGTGATTAGCTTTTTGTCATAATTTAAATTCAAGGGATTTAATGCCCTTAAATTTATCTTTAAATAATAAAATTATTTTATTAAGGGATCTAGAATTCTTTGTACTTAAAAAAAACATATTAACATCTTCATTAAATTTAATATTATTATTAACACGTAAAACTCGTTTTATTAGGTACAATAATAATACATCTTTCTGTAGAGAAATCTTAAACTCTGTTAAAAATATACCACAGTCTTCTAATATTATAAAATTTCCTGCTACCTCAAAAAAACCAGTTAACCAGGGTTTTGTAACAACCCTTTTAATATCTTCATTATTAGAATTCGTATTTAAATGAGATATACTTGGTGATATATAGGAAAATATTCTTTTAGAATCTTTTGATACTAAATAAAAACTACCTTCAGCTTCTATAAATCCAACTATTCAAGGTTTAGTCATTATATTGTGTATTATATCTATTTCAGTTAAAGGTAAAGATATATTATTTCAAACCGGAGATAAATAATTATCATCTTTGTTACTATTTTTAAGAATTAAAAGATCTTTATCTTTTAGTTCTTTAGATATACTATCATTATTTAAAATAGCCAAAGCTTTTTTAAATCTAAAATAATCAAAGTATTTGCTAGTTAATAAAGGATATTTATCAAAAATAGGTAATATTATATTTTCTATGTGTTTTCTGTCTCTTATAAAAAATTGTCCTTTATTGTTATCTTTAGTAACAGAACCTACACCCAATTCTTTTTTTAGATAGTAAAGTAATCTTAGATTATATCTAGATTGAGCTATTTTATAAGATAAACCTCATTTACCATTAGAATAATTAATAGAAAAATTACCATCACCATCTGTGACACCAACTAATCATTGCTCAAAATAAGCTTTAGATGAAGGATGCTCTCCGTTTAGTCTCTGATGGATAAATTTATTTACCCAGGCGTGTTGTCTCCGTGAATCATACATTTTTACATACGTATTCCTTAATGTGAGCGTTGAAAAAAAAAAGCTTTGCTCTAGGAAACATGAGTAGTATAAATTATTTAGAAGAGTTTCACGCATCGAGGAGAGTTTTATTGCCTCTATGTTACCACAAAGCAACTCCTTACACTCAAGAGTTCATCCTGTACCTACCCCATTTTCTATACCTCCTGCAAATAAAAATAAAACTATACTAGGAATTAATAATAAGTAACTAATATTATTTAGTCTAGGGAACCCCATATCAGGTCCTCCTAATCCTAATGGTAATAAGAAATTACCAAATCCTCCTATTAAAGCAGGCATACGCTTTCTCATAAGTTCTCACCTATGCGCGGACTATATCTTTACCTTTAAATAATAAATATTTACTAAGGTATTCACGTGTAGTCTCTGAAGAACCTACTCTATAAAAGCGTTTAATGCTACAATGAGCCCTTTTATATTTGGTTTCCGGCTGATTGCCTAATCCTTTGAAATGTAACTGTATTATGCCGCTTTTATCTCAAATAAAGTCTGCATTACTAGTTCCAAAGGCTCTAAAGGGATTCCAGCAGACAGTGAATGTAAAGTAAAACGTTTCTGTCTTACCCGGCCATGCCATTTATATTAAATTTTATAAGTAAATTTTCATTTACCTCGATAATAACCTTGTTTTTCACCTTTTAAGTATTCTCTAATAACTTGACGGTCACCTTTTAAATGTTTAGCTAAACTATTTAAAGAGTTAAATTCTAAGTTTTTCTTAGGTTCATCTTTAAACTCTGCTAATATAGATTTAGCTGAAGGGTATTTAACGTCATATATATCTCGTTTATCTGAAACTAAACTTTTAATTTGGTCCAAATCTATTAAATTCGTTTCAGGAGATTCTTCTATTAAATCTAAAGAAAAAAAGAAAGTATCTAAATATATGTTTCCTAAATTTAAAGAATCATTTAAAGTAGTATGATGCATATTAATCGTGTCATATATTTGTTGTTTTGAGCCAAATACATACATCAAATTAAGATCTTCAACATTATACATATATACTGGAGTACCTCTTTGTTTACGAAGCTTTTCACGCATTTCTTGACTCAGCTGGGTAGCTGTATCGTCAATTTTTTCAAATGAATATTTACCTTTGTAAACTTTTTTATTTTTAAGATAATAACGAATAGTAGCTTCATTACAACCTATACTTTCTGCTGCTTTACGGTTTGAAAAGTATATTGTAGTATTATTGGTTTCCTTATCAAAAACTTTAACTTTTGAACCTATTGCTTCACTTATTTTTTGTTTTGCCTCTTCATTATGAATTTTATTTAAAAAGGGGCTAGCCTTACCTGTACGAAGTTCACTCAATATTTGTTTTGTTTCACCAGAAAAGATCTTACCTGTACGAGATCCACTCATCTTTTGTTTTGTTTCTTCTGATAAAGATCTGCCTTTAAGTGAACTACTTATTTTAGATTTAGTTTCTTCAGCATGTAATTTACCTAAAGATGAACTTGCAACAGATAAAATATTATATTCAGGGTATAAAAAGTCTAAATAATACTGTTCTCTAGATATTGTATCACTAGAGTTAGAATATTCTAATACTTCAAGTGTAAAGTTAGAATAACCATATTTTATTATAGCACTTAATATATTGCTTTTAGACCTATTTAGTACCCCTTTAATACTTTTTTCAGAATAATAAACTTTAAATCTTCTAGATAAATCAACAGCAGAGCCTATATAGGTATCACCAGTTAATATATTTACTCAACGATATACCCCCGCTTTACCTTTGTTTTCTTTAATGGCTAAATTCATTTCATCTGAATCGTATATAGCAACAGGAATTATATCTTTTTCAGATTTGGAACCACTAGCTACTAGATCTACATTAAGATTTGGTTTAAAACTATCTATAAATTGTTGTTCCAGTTCTACTACTTCCTTTAAACTAGAATTTTCTTTCATAATATAAATAGTTAACTTTATATTACTAAAACCGTATTTATTTAAATAACGTAAAACCCTTCGTGCTTTAGTTTTAAGTATAGATGGCATAAAATAAGAACTTATTCTATTATACAGGTTAATAGAGTGTCCTACATACATATGGTTACCGTCCAAAGTTTCTCATATGTAAACACCTTTTTGTTTTTTAGTAACTTTAAGTATAATGTCCCTATTATTAAAAGGATCATCTACTAATACTTTAACATAGTTGTGTTTTTTACCATTATCCTTTTCGGTTTGGTCATTCTCATTATTAGGGTTTTCATTGTTATCGTTGTAACCGTCATTATTGTTATCAAATTCCTTTGTTAAGGATGAATTGTTATTATCACCATTTACCTCTTTAAAAAAAGTAATAGATTGCGATTTTAATATAAAATATTTTTCGACCATGAAGAAAATCATTATTATAGCGTGAGCAGTAATTATACTGTTATATAATTGATTGTCAGCTATGTACTGAACACCAGGTCCTGATAGTTCTAATCTTATTAATACAGAAAAAGCAGTTCCAATTAAACCTGCAAATAATGCATATATTAAATATAATACACCAATATCTTTAGCATTTGAAGACAAGAATCATCTTTCAAATCACATACTAATTCCCGATTTATTTATAGTAAGTTGGTTATGCCTATCTGTAGTAGACAAGATAGCTTCACTAGGTTTTTTTTGGGCATAATTAGGGGAAGGGGTCACAAAATTATGTCCTTTATTTAAATGTAGTAACATATATAAGATATAGAATATACTACAAGTTATGTTCAAGCTATAGTTATAAAAAGCATACTTTACAGAAAATATGCTTTTTACAACAATTTACTATTAGAGTAGTAAAAACCTGTCTATTTACAAAAATAACAACCGTAAAAAAATTTTTTTTTTTAAAGTTACATTAAAGTAATTAGCAGTTTTCTTTCTAAATACTCAGCTATTTCCTTTATATATTTTATTTAAATTGTTTTTATAAGAAATAAGTGATTTGCACACCTATTCTCCCACCTTTTAGGCAGGTGCTTTTTCTATTAAGCGAATTTCTTTTTTTTAATGATCTCGTAGAATAAACAGCTTATTACTGTGCTGTCCTCTTCTATTAATTATTGACTTTTAATAATTAACTATTAATAATTTACTATATATTAAAAATAAAATTAAAATATGTGGTGTATATATTCTAGTAGTAACTATTAATACAATGCATATTGTATAGTTAATAATATAGCTATAAAAAAAATTTTTTTTTTGGAGATACTACTTAATTTTCTTTGTGGTTATATAGGAAAATTATATTTACGGAAACATTTTATAAATCAAATAACTTAAGGATGTGAAGGAGTTGAACCTTATATTTATGATCTGCAATCAAAATGCATAGCCCTATGCAACACACCCCTTTTTTCCTTTTTTTTATACAAAATGTGTTTCCTTACCTAAGTAAAAAAATTCAAATTGTCAGATCAAAAAAAGTATATTACGGTAAATGTAGCTAATGTAACTCTAGTGCATCTTTAATGTAAGAACACGATAGAACTACAAAAACTTGTGATTGTATAAAAGCAATTCCTAATTCTAAACCAGAAAATGCTATAATGAATGCTAATGGTAATAATCCTAATATAAAGAAAATGATACCAGAACTCATTATATTGTATGTGAATCCACTAAGTATATTAAGTAACATATGTCCACTTAACACGTTAGCAGCTAATCTTAACCCTAGAGAAACATTACGAGCAAGATATGAAATTGTTTCAATTATAACTAATAAAGGTAATAATCCTAAAGGACAACCAGCTGGGACAAATAAAGAGAAGAATTTTAACCCATGTTCTTTAAATCCTAATACTGTAGCACCTAATACAACAGTAAAACTAAGCGAGAATGTTAAAATGAAATGAGATGTTGATGCGAAACTATAAGGACTTCTTGATAGACATATAAGTATATCAAGCCGGACTATATCTTGTCTGCTCAATTTGATATGAGCAGCCTTTTACGTGTAGTCTCTGAGGATCCCTCTAATATACACTATATATTTGTCTAAAATATTAGTAGTATATCTTGGTTTCCTGCTGATTATTCATTGTTTTATCTTTAGAGTTGTTACGTCTTTTAATAAATTCTATAACCCTTGTTAAATTCATTATTAATGATCGTATCTAAAGCATTAGAAACTTTCAGCATATAGTAAAATTTTACGTATTATATTACCAATTATAATAAAGCGTAATTAAAAACAAAATATTTGAGTTAGACTATTTTATATCTAAGACGTTTAGCTAATATATTCTTTTACTGTTCATATTAATTCTAATTCTTTTTATATTCTCGATACCCTCCTTTTTTAAATGATCTTTAGATTTCATTAACTCGGCTACTTTACAAAAGTCTAGGTAATCTTCTTTTTTAGTACCTAGTAAGGGATATTTATTGAACAAAGATATAATTTTATCATTTATATCAGAAATAGTTGAAACAGTTAAATTTACTTCATTACGGCTAAAATAACATTTCCCACAGCCTAAATAATTTGATATATTCTCTAGTAACAATGAATCCTTAGAATGTTGAGTTATTACAAATCTTAAAGCTATGTTTTCTGTTGTTATTTTGCTTTTAGATTCTTGAATGATAACCATAAAAGATCCTTCCCCTTCAACAAACCCTATTAACCAATAAACATCTTTGATATCTGAAATATCAACCTTTGGTCTTACTACGGGTATCCTATTAGGAAATGTTTCTTTAAATTTTTCAGATAAACCCCTGTTTAATACAGATTTTATACCAACTAATGTTAGTAAACCTTTTTCAGTTAAATGTAATTTTTCCTGTATTAAATAAATAGATTGTTTAAATAAAAGGTAATCTGCTGATTTTTGAGTTATTAAAGGATAATTATCGAAATGATTTGTTATTATTCTTAAATTCTTTAAAGAGCTGACACGATACATAAGTGAATCTTGACTATGTCTATATATTTTACCTACACCCCATGTTTTTTGTAAAGCTTCTAATATTTTTAGATCTTTTTTATGTAAATTAATTTTAAATATAGGTTTAACTTGTCACCCTTTTTTCATTCTACTATCTTTATAGATAGATGTTGTAAAACAACCCTCTGCATCTACAAGACCTGTAATATAATAAGGATTAAGATTATAAGTGTTATTAAAGTTATATCTAGTAGATTTGGAAGTATTTGAAGAATATAGTCTTATTATTTTGTTTTTTAAATTAGTTAAGCTAAATGTTTGGATAATATATATACGTAGGCTCCTTTTAACCATTCCTATTAAATTATTTATTAATATAAAGATAAACAATGTATACATAAATGGAAAGTAAGCTTGACCGTTTTTATTATTAATTTGGTTTACAACTATGCTATGGATAGTAGCATATAATGTTTCTTGACTTAAAGATCATTTGTTTGGAGTAATTTTTGAGTGGTTAGTAGCTAAAATACTAAAATAAAAAGCTATAAAAGCAGCTATAACCATGTATAAACCTATATTAGTAATAGATAAATTAATATTCGCTAATAACGGAGTATCTATGCTAAATAAATTTCTTATTTCAAATTGATCTAGAGGGCTTAATATTGTTTGATTTTTAAACATATATGAAATTGGTGTATTACAACAAGAATAACTTTAAAGACCCAACCGGGGGTTCGAACCGTCCATTTAACAGTGAAAATGTTACGGTTTAACTATTTGGTAATGGGGCCTCAGAATTAATACAAAAACTTGGAAATGAAAAAGATGAAAAAAGAATAAAAATATATTTCTTGGATACAAGTAAGCCGGGTCCTGTATGTAATATTTAACTAAAATAAAGATTAATTAAGGGTTTTTATTTCATACTTTGAATAAAATACTATAAGTTTTTATTGTTTTAATTTATGCTAATTACCCAAGCTTGTACCTCGCTTTTAAAAAAGCTATGCTTAAATCACTGGACTTCCCTACTGTTCTCTTAAAAATATTTTCTATAATAAATTTAAGATGAATTACATTTGTATCACAAGTTTAAAAATTGTTTAAAAAATATTTTCTTTTCTTTTAATAATGAATTAAATCTAGCTTATGGCTAAATACTGTAGTAATAAATTAAAAATTCTAGTAAGTGAATATTCTAAGTTATTAAATGATAATATAATATCTTGCTATCCATTTGTGAATAACCCGGGAGAGAAAATTGAATTCCCACTATTAATGCATAAAATTCGTGTTCTACCCCTATAACTATTATGTTTTTTTTCTCAACTATATATTTATCTTTATATAATTTGTTTTTATAAACGTAATTTAATAAAGCATAATGGCTTATTTGTAATTCTCTAGCAGCAGAACGAATGGAACTATATTTTTTTTGTAATATTCGTTTCGATATCTCTAACAGTAATATTATAAGATGTAGCTAATAACTGACTAGCTTTAGCTAAAGGAGATAAATTTTCACCCATTTTTACTTTTTTTTTTAAAAAGTTAGATAAAAATCCAGCACTTAATCTACGGTATTTTAATTTGTCTAATGTTTGTTTAAAATATTTGAAATGTAAACTAAATCCTGCTTTAGTTAGTTTGTTATATTCAGGGTTAAATCTATCTATATAGTATAGTTCTACTTTAATAAGATTAGATATATCACAATACTCTAATATCTCAAAACAAAAGTTATTATACCCATAACCCAAAAGTGCATTATATACTCTAATATCTCAAAACAAAAGTTATTATACCCATAACCCAAAAGTGCATTATATACTCTATAATTCTATATAATTGCTCTTTTAGTTAGATAATTTTTAGATAAATAACTTTACAAACGTTAGCTTAAACTAAGTTAACTTCCAATATAGCTTTTACCATTCATTTTATAAATCCATTTATAGATAGCGCATAATTGTTTAGTGTTGTAATATTTGTTTTTTAGTAATTAATACATCTTTATACCCAAGAATTCTGGTATAATAACTCTTATGAAAGCTTACTTTAAACCTAGTGTTCAATAATCGAACTTTTAAAATGTAATTTATTTAATGTATTTTTAATATGTTTCTTATCATTGAGCCAGAGGAGAAAGTCGAATTCTCATTATTAATGCATGAAATTAATGTTCTAACCATTGAACTACTCGGGCTTTTTTTTTTTTAATAGTTTTTATTGTTAAACCTATATTATTGTTTATAAGATAAAACAGTTATACTCTTTATTGTAATTATATAAAGTATGTTTAAGCATAATAGTATAAATAAATTCTTAAAAATTTTTTTTTGAAACGACAAAATTTATGTAAAAGTAGATGTACAAAATGAAACTCTTATTCTTTGTATATAAACACAACTAGTCTATAAACACAACTAGATTTCAAATAGTTATCCACGATAGAATATTTTACAGGGAGGATACCCTGAATCGAACAGGGAACTTACTGTGCCACATACAGTTGTTCTGCCAATTGAACTATATCCACCTTTTCTATGTAGGGGTGATTCGAACACCCATAAGTAAATATCAAAAATTTATGACTTACCATTAGTCTACTACATATTAATGATTGTGGACATATTTAAATAATAAATTAAAATATGTAAATTAAATAGTATAATATCTTACTATTATAGTATGGGTAATAAGACTCGAACTTATATGAATTAATTTCACCCCGTCCTAAGCGGGGCCTGTATACCAATTTCAGCATACCCATTTTTAATGTTTTTAACAAAATCCCTTTTTGGAGTACTAGGTATATACACTTTAAAATACACAATAAGATTATCAAACCTACAAACATATCTCAAAATATATATAGATGTGAAAAAAATGTAACTTAGAATAGGTTAATAAGTCTTAATTATGTAAATAAACTTTAAAATAGATAAAAAAATGCTTAAACACGCTTTAAGTATAAATACTAATTGCTTAATCAAAATGATGAATTGTTAACTCTAATTAGATTTTAATATTTATTTCTCTAGAATCTAGTCTATCATGAGAATAAAAATGAATTTAAGTAGGAATGTTTTTGTGTTAATACCACTTGCATTCATTTAACTTTTTGCTAGTTTAGTACTGGCAAAACTTTCTGAAAAAACATTTAAAAGCTATTTTTTTTAAGGTATATTTTTTTAGAAGTAAAATAATCTATTATACAAAATATTCCTTTATGCCCAAGATAAGATTTGAACTTATAACCTAAACACCTTCAAAGTTTCGCTCTACCAATTGAGCTACCTGGGCTTTTTTAAAAGTTACCCCCCCCCCTGTTTATCTACAGCTACTATACTACATCTATTTTTAAACACAGCTCCCTTTTTTCATATTTACAAATAGTTAATTCACTAATTTTTAATGAATTCCCAGCTTGTGTAGAATTAAAAAAAAAAGTTTTTTTTTACCCTTTTAAAAATCTAAAAATTTAACAGGTAAAGATAGACGTGGTGAAACAAATATTTTTAACTTAAACTATATACTATATTTTCTACAGCCAAAAGGCTGGTTCTTATTATTTCTTTCCTTCACTTGTACTACACGAATAAATGAGCAACGGGTATGTATTCATTTATCCTATTTAAATTAATAAAGAGGAAATAAACGAATAAATAAAGGACTAAAAAAAACGCTCTATAAAATAGCTAGACCTATTTTTGTTGTTTTCAAAAAAAATCTATAAGATACAATATTTTTAGCAAAATGATTTTCTTTTTGAATTTATTTAATCATGAATCATCCTTTTAAATTTCATTTTACCCTGTGGAGATATTAGGACTCGATCCTAAAATAACGATATGCAAAATCGCAGTTTTACCAATTAAACTATATCCCCGTAAGTTAATCTATAAACATAACTTTTAAATAGACCCAAGCGGGGTTCGAACCCGCGCATTTAACAGTGAAAATGTTACGTCTTAACCACTTGACTATTGGGCCTTAAAACTACTATAAAAGTTTACAAACGAAAAAAAAATTAAAAAAAAATGAACAATATATAACTAGTTTAACCTAAATCATTTGTTTAAGTTCAAATTTATCTCTATATCTAATACATACAGCTTTTTAAAACTTCGCAATAAAGTTTCTATAACTCTATCTAAGATAATATAACAAAACTAGGGATGGTTAGCTTTTTCCGTTTGCATGGGTTATTAAGTCTTAGTGTAAGAGTTTTCGATTTCTTATGTTGTGTTTTCCCTATAAGGCCAGAATGACTCGAACACTCATCTGAGCTATTATGAGCAGCTTGCTTTACCTATTAAGCTATAGCCTTAAAATATGCGGACAGAGGATTTGAACCCCTATATCCTGGACATGAGCCAGGTATGTTTCTATTACATCAATCCACGTTAATAATGTGCAAAGATCTAAATAGCCCAGTACGAGAATTGCACTCATATCTTCCGATTACAAAACGGGTGCATTACTATTATGCAAACCGGGCTAAAGTATTTTAATGATAAGTATGTTATTTAGTTTACCGTAGCCCGGTAAGAAGGGTCATCTAATATAGTTTATTCCCCCCACAGACTAATAAGTCCTATTATTCCCTTTAATGATTAGTACTTTATACCTCAGAACATCAAAGCTCTTACAGCCAAAGCCTATTATAAGTTAGTTTAAGCTACGGAAATTAGAACTCGCTTTAACACTAGTTCTAACCTAACAATCGTAATGTTATACTACGTTTTTAAGAGTATCTTAAGGTAAGCTTCGTGCCTAGATGCATTCAGCACTTATCTTAACTAACATAGCTTTCCTGCCGTGCCTATACTATGTATAAATACTTGAGTATAAAAGTATTACCCATTATAGCTCAAATAGGAAATAAATTTATATAAATCTATTTATATTACTCTCCTTTTTTCGTAAATACTTATTAAGAAGAACCTATTCTTGCTTTAATTTATCAAGTTAATATTAAGCGTATAAACAACAGGTAAACCAGAGGTTACCATACCCAACTCCTTTCGTACGAAGGGGCTATCCTTATTTTACTTCCATTTTTCTCTAGAAGATAGAAACCATACTGTCTCACGACGTATTTAACCCAGCTCGTGTAGCTCTTTAATCGACGAACAGTCGTACCCTTCATGATTCCTGCATTCATGTGGATGAGCTAAGCCGACATCGAGGTGCCAAACTGCGCACTCAATTTGTACTCTCTGGCGCAATTAGCCTGTTATCCCCAGCGTAGCTTTTTCAATAATACAAGACCTTTCCTTACTGCGTCTTGCGGTCTTTATGCCCTGCTTACGCAACTGATAGACGTGTATGTCAAACAGTAAAGCAAGATTAAGCCATTAAACTTTGGAAGTATATATCAACATCATTTTTCTTAAAAAAAAATAACTAATAGTGTTATAATGGATCCTATAGAAACAAAAAACGTTTCTGCAATAACTCACTCGTTATAGTTAGATATTCATTATTAATACTATATATACACCTATTTTCCACATAGGTAAAATCTTACTTATATTAAATTGTTTTAGTTCTAACTTAAATAGAAATATAACTGAATTAGTTATAGATACTTTATCTCCAATTACACATTTCTGAGAACTCCGATAAAAATAAATATAAAAAATAACAAACTAAATATAGTAATTAAAAAATTAGAATATATAAAGCGATTATTTAATAAAAGCCCTATATAATTTGCGTATAGCATATTACAAAAATAAATTTGGATACTCCCAGGTACTCTTTATGGGATCTGTGCCCCGCATAAACCATCTGCTAGCCATTGTCTCCTGAGCTTGATATAATCTCCCTCCTTTTATGGATTACATTCAGACGTCAGCTACAATAATGTAACCTATTCTACTGATATAATAACCAGAGTAAAGGTGTTTCAATTATGTCGTTCAACTACCTTATTCCCTAAAACCTGTTCGATTATACCCTATAACTAGTAACAGTAAAGCTGCATGGGGTCTGTCGAGATAGGTCGTTTTATTACTAAAATTTCCCCCTCCAAGAACCGTACGTGCGACTTTCATCGCATACGGCTCAAGTATTTATGTTCTAACCCGTTTAATTGTTAAAATCTACTGTATCACTGTTAAAAACACACAATAATCTATTTACATTCGTTAACCTTCTGAAAATAACCTTTCAAGACCTAAATCATCCTCTTGAAAAATGTCAATAGACACCTTTTCATTGATAACATCATAACCCTCATTAAATCAATCAAGACAGTAATAATCACTATTTTATTCTTGATAATCTTGAAGACTATCTTATGCTGAATCTCTAATAACTATATTAGTTTGAATGTATCCTCCGTTAAGCCTCTCAGCTCAATAGGTTCTCATGTGGTTATCTCTTTCTCATTGCTCTAGAGCTCAAGGTTCAGAAGGTCTAGGAGGTACTTCAGATCACATGGGTAGAGGTTCCATACCCGGATTTTTATTACTAAACAAGATTTGAATTCGATCTCTCCAGTTCATTCTCATCCGGTGTCTTTCCTCCAAGTCTATATAATCTACAGGTGAATTACTTGGACTAACTTCTATAATAGAAATGGATCCACTAGAAAATGTTTGTCCTAAAAACTCAGAAAACTCTGGTGAACTAAACACAGGGGCTGTACGTATCTGTCTAATTTCGTTTTCATACTGAAGCTCCGCAGCTAGCCTTACCTCAGTGAGATTTGAGTCTAAAGAACTTCCTGTTATTAAATTATCGGTAGTAAAATATAAATTAGCTACATTAGAATCTATAGTTAAATTAGTAACTGAGTTACCATTTACCTCTGTTATCTGTATATCTTCAGCTATATCTTTTATAGCTTGCATGAACTCAGGTCCAAAAATAGCATTATTAAATATAATAAGTCTATGATCACCTAGATGCTCAATACTATAGCTTAAATTTGAATTACCTTCGAATGCAGATGCATTTAGATTACTGTAATCTGGCTGAGTGTATAAATTTTTAAAAGGATCATAACAAACTTCTAACATAATATACTCTTTGTCACCTTCATACAACATACCGTTTGTATCCTCATACGTACAATAGTCACATAAATCCTCTTTAACACAATTGTTGTTTACTAAAAAACATTCTCTTTCTAGTTCTAACTGATCTATATATGGTTCGACATAGTAGTTATCTAGCTCTGTATCGTTATACAATTCTTCAAGGTTTACACCCCCTAGGAGAATGCTAATATATAGGATATGTGTAATCATTGCAGTTATTAGGAAAGTAATTCCTGCAATATTCTTTAAAGAAAATTTACGCTCCTTATAATATTTTCCCCTAGTACTTGTGAATGGTTTAATAAATAATCTACGAATCGTGCTATAATGCTTTTTGTCTGAGCTACAAAAAGGGTTTTTGATTATTTTCATAATATCTTTTTTAGTAAATAAATTATTATTATACAACCTTCCTGCATTCATACCTTTTTTAATATCCTTCATAACCATCAAACCTTCTTCTGTTTTATGACTACTATTCTTTTTAAGTTCAACAAGCTTTTTTCAGTCAACAAAATCAAGTTGTTTACGAGTATACATGGGATATTTATCAAAAAAGGATATTATAGCATCATTTGCGTAAGTAACAAATCTAGAAACAGAACGCACACCTTTAGCCTCTTTTAAAGAACTAACATCAAATTTAGGTTTTAAGTAACCCTTATTGAAATAATCTTTAATTGCAACTAAAAGTTTAATATCATGAGTGTTTTGAGCAATTTCTAATGTATGTGTAATATTTAACAGGTCTTTATCCCTATTTTTATGAGTACCAATCCCACACTGGAAACAACCTTCACCATTTACAAATGCTTGTATTCATTCTGGTTTTAGGTCTATTTCAATGAGATTAAGATAATTCCATCTATCTTCAAAAGATCTGTTACGATTCATTTTTTCTTTAATAGTTAATACAGTTTTAATACTTTTATTTTCAGCATAATCAAGAATAGCTTTTTTTCAATCTAAAAAGTCTAATTGTTTAGAACCCTTTAGAGGATATTTATCAAAGTGAGGTATAATAATGTTAATTAAGTGATCAATTTTGTTAACTGAAAACTTATATGTGTTAAATAGTTTGTTGTCAATATTTATATTACCTATTCCAAAATAGGCTTGTAAATCTGTTAATATAACCAGGGAGTGATCTTTTTGGGTAATCTTAAAATTAAAAGTAACCTTATTAGTGGGTTTACTATAATTAATACTAAAGTTACCTTCAGAGTCTGTAATACCAGTAACCCATCAAGGGGTTAATTTCATAAATGTGATGTTCAATCTTGTTTGAGTAGCTTTAAATTTAAATTAAAAAAGTTATTTAAGCACCTATTGTCACCTTTGGGGCTACTTAAGTTTGGGGTGCTAGCCCTCTTAAGTCCCGAACTAACATCACTTAAGTCTGCCTACGAGCACACGGGTACCAATAACCTGGCAATAGCTCGTTGCTGCTTAAACGTCCAAAGTTCACAACAAAAAACTATACCAACGTTATGAAAATATAACAAAATACTATACCAACGTAATAAAAATATAACCAAATGCAATCAAATATAACTAAACACCAAATGCAACCGAATATAGGGAAATAGGATAAAATATAAGCCAAAAAAAAAATTAAACAACATATATAACACACACACACATACAACACTTTTATAAATATTAAGTTGAAAAATAGACTATCTTATAGCTAAAAATAGTATCATAAATACCAGTTTCAAGTCAGCATGCTTTCACATTGGTTATAAAACCTATCCTTACCATTACAGTAAGACATTCGCTTTTTAAAACATCCTTTACCCACTAATATATATTTAACCTTACGGTTAAACTTCCTTATAAACTAAATTATAAGGGTATTATTGGGCTTACCTAGTTTACATTATAACACCTTAATTATTACCTTAGGATCCCACTATACGTATATCGACATCAGACCCATTAACAGAGAAACGAAAAATTCTCTGTGCAATCGATAATTATTTTCTTTGTCTTTTTGTTTCGAACATTCATTAAAATAACCTAGATTACGCTTACGTGAATTCAAATAATTTATCCTTAGTAATATAGCTCACCTCCCCTTAAACAGGGCAGGACGATCCTTAAGACCAATTGGCAAGCTTTACACAACAGAATTACTTCCATTGCATTATGCATGAGCTCAGATAATGGGTTATCAGGTGGGTTTTCACCACATTGTTATAAGCACTTTTCTAGTCGCACTCTCGTCTATCTAGAGATAGGCAGTATCTTCACTGCCATTCCAGTTTCACTGAGCCAATCATTGAGACAGCTGTTGCATCGTGAGATCATTCATGCGCGACATCATTTAAATGCCAAGGTATTTCGCTACCTTAGGACCCTCATAGGTAAGGCCGCCATTAAATGGGGGTTCCTTCAAAACCTATCCTATTTTAGTCGTCTAAGTAAATCCGTTAACCAGCCATCATTGGGCAGATAGCACACTCTATACATTGATTTACATCTTACGCAAAGTGCTGTGTTTTAATTAAACAGTCGTGCAACACCATTTTATGTCTCCTCTTCCTAAACTGATATTAATCAGTAGGAATGGCACACCTTCTCCCTCAGTTACGGTGTCAATTTGCCGAGTTCCTTAATGATTGTTAGCTCAAACGCCTTCGTATTCTCTACTCGCTTACTTGTGGTAGTTTTTAGGTACGGTTTCTCAATTAGGAGTGCAAGAATATCTTTCGTTTCTTAGCCCTAGTACATAACTTTTAGCTAGAGTCATCTATTTAGTTTGTTTTCTAGCACGAATAATGGGCTTAAATTTAGCCCAATTCTCTTTTTTAGCTTATTTACTAGTTTACATCCCAATCTATATGTTTTTTTCCAGAACATTTTACTCTATTTCTTTATGTTTTTACATATAATTTCTCATCATTTTATCCTTTAGGTTTAATTTAGAGACCGATTCACTCCTTTAATACCATAAGCTTAAGGCGAGAGGGCCCCCGTGAAGGGGGGTATCCTCTTTTTCGTTACTCGTGTCAGCATTCTCACTTGGGATATTTATGGAAACCCGCTATTTAGCGGGCAAATTACAAATGTAATCATCAAAATAGTTTTCCGAATGCCCCGTTACCTTTGTTTTTATATATTAAAAAAGATATTTGAAAACTATCTTCTCCTATTTTTAATCCTATGTACCCAATGTTCCGCTACCCCATAAATAATACTCAAATAACATTTAAGTATATTAACTTAGGATTTAACCTACTATTATTATTATGGACAAGGTGTCGGTGTTTTGTTTTAGATCCGCTATATCTTCGGCGCTTTTAACTAATTAGGTTAATTAATTAACCCTTTGAACCAGTGCTCTGTTACGAGGTCTTTAAAAAATGGCCGCTTCTAAGCCTATTTCCTGGTTGTATAGTTTAAATACTTCCTTACTTTCACTTAACAAAAACTTTGGAACCTTAAACACTTGTTCTGGGCTGTTTCCCTTTTGACACACACAGATCTACCTTATTTTATCCTTATTATCGGACAGAGTAAAGGTACTTCTCCCTAAACGGCTATTTTACAATAACTATCCATTTAGACAACAGACTAAATCTGGTTTCAGTACTAACTGAAACTAAAGTAATTTTCATTTCTTTTTCTAGTCCCCAGAGGGGGATTTACCTTTAGGTATGGCCCCTGAAGGGACCATCCCAAAGGATAGTTTAACTTTTTTTAACGAAACCTATTCTTTATTAATAATATATACACCATTAACAATAGAACTTCTTTTAATAGCATTATACACAGCTTGTCTAGATATACCTAAAAATACACCAGCTTCCGTTTGATTTATAAAAGATTTTATCTCATTTGTCTCAGTATTTAAGACTGAAACAGCTACTCCCTCACGAAGAGTAGTTTTAACTCTTAAATTTTCTAAAGCTTGTTCAGATAAAGGATTTCTTTTTCTATAGTTGGCCGTAGCAGCTGCTAGTTTATTTCTGGTATCTTCATTAACAACCTTTCCCGTGTTAATTGAAGATATAATCTTCTTATGCTCAGGAGAGATTACTTTCTCTTTTAGTTTTAATATAGTTTCCTGACTATGTTTAAACCCTAACAAAGAGTAAGCATTTTTCAAGATATTGTATTCAGGTATTAGTAAATCTATATAGAATTGTTCCCGTTCCGTAAGGGTTATTAGAGGACAATATTATAATATTTCTAATGTAAAATTAGAGTGACCATACTTTAGTAAAGCATCTTTTATAGGTCTAGAGTTTCTTTTTAACTCTTTAATATTATAATAGCTTCGTAATCTTATTTGTAAGTTTACTGCACTTCCTACGTAAGTATTACCATTTAAGTTATTTACCCAACGGTAAATACCTAACTTACCTTTATTGTCTTTCAATATTTGTGCTTTTAACTCCTCTGAGTTTGTATATTTAATAACAGGAGATACCAATTCAATCTTTATGTTATTATCACTATTGTTGTTCATTTATGTTAAATTATTTACCTTGTCATCACTATTTTATGATTAAATGATTACCTTTCAATTAATTGTTTATATTTTGAAATATTTTTATTGGTTAAACCAAAAAATTAGAAAAAAAAAATTACTTTATTGCCATTGCACCCTTTCAGGTGAGGCTTGACTATATCTTAAGCACTATTAAATAGCGCCAACCCACATCTAGTCGATGAACTGCACACCATAATATAAGTTATTATGCTGGTTGGCTGCGGATTACCCATTTTCTTTCGTCATCTATTTCGATTTTACCATACCACGAGTCATTACCTGTGCCACAAAATATGTTACCATTTTTGCTTGGTTGAAATAGCTTTAGGGCTTTCCCGTCAATTTGAGGATTTTTAGCAGGAGGTTCACTCCCACTTGTAGGCTGCTTATATAGATTACTCATGCCTATACAACCTTATCGTTAAATGTCTGATAGTTCAATATTCATCATTGCCCTTCCGAGAGCAAATACTCGCGAATAGAGTCTTCACGACCCCCCCATATGCACAAGGCATTATATAACCTAATAGGATACTAATGCACAAATTGTCCGAGATTACAGTTCTGTACCTGCTATGATGTTATTTAAACTACATACTTACATATGTTTCGCGGAAAACCAGCTATAGTAGTCAGGATTGTCTTTCACTAACTTACCACAGTTCTTTGGATATCTCTACAACGATACAAATTATCTCTTTGGCCGTTGAATTTCTTTTTTTAATTCCAACGTAGGCCGAGCTGAGACTTTTCTCCCTAAATAGTATTTTACAACTATCCATTTAACAGATAATATTATTTTATTTTTTTTGAAGTTTTTATTTAATTTTACAGATAGAATACGTTTTTTTAATTAGTCTATTATGCAACAATGCTTGACTTACTGTAGATCTTGTCACACCTAGTGCTTTACCAGCCTCAGTCATGCTAGCATAATTTGTCACATCATTAGTTATGATATTTTTAACACTAATCCCTTGCGGGATTCCCCTTAGGGGAATAGGCAATCTATTAACTATTGAAGCATTAACAGTAGAAAGTATTTTTCTTTCTCTTACTTCATCACTTAGAATAATGTTTCTCATTTTTTCTAATGATTCTTGAGAATGTTTATATCTTAAATGAGACCCTGCGATTGTAGCTATGTTGTAATGAGGTTTATAAAGATCTAAGTAATATTTCTCTCTTTTAAGTACATCTTCATAGGAACAATATTCCAAGATTTCTAATCTAAAGTTAGAAAACCCGTGTTTTAAAAGAGCTCTATCAATAGGTCTATTACTTTTTGCTAGCCTTTTGGGCTGGTACCCTTCAGGGGCCAGACCTAAAGGTAAGTCCCCCGAAGGGGACTAGAGAACGTAAACTAAAATATGTATACATTCTAACATGTAAATTAGTAGAACTACCGATGTAAATATTCCCATTTACCTTATTTACTCAACGATATACAGCAACTTTCTTACGGTTTTCTGTAAGGATACGCATTTTGTCCACATCAGCGTTATCATAAATAACAACTGGGTTGAAATTACCAATATTTCCTGAAGAAAACGATCTTGAAAAAGTATTTATTGTTTGTAGAAAGAATGTTATAGTAGCTTTAGATTTAAATTGTTTTTTACCCAGATTGACATATATTACTTTAGATGTTATCCTTTCTATTCTATCACTGAGTTAGGGTGCTATCCTTTCAGTGGCCCGAGTACCTTTCTACGTTGTACCTTGCTTGTAGCTGCTACGGTTATATACTTGCTATAATTTACTCGTCTATTATTCAAATTAACTAATTTGAAGGTAATAAAATAATAACGTCCAAAAAAATTGTTGTAAATCTATACTATAAACTTCATAAAATTATATTATCCTGCTGTGTTTCCACAGAGGTTTGACTATATCTTAAGCTTTCGCCGATCACCATCTAGTCGATGAACTGCACACCATAATAATCTGAAACTATTATGCTGGTTGGCTGCGGATTGCCCATTCACTTTCGTAATCAATCTTGATTTTACTTAATTTTTTTTTGGGTAATATATAAATTACCCTAAAAAAATAACCGCGAGTCATTACCTGCGCCCTTAGCTATGTTACCATGCTAAGTTAGTTAAGATTGCTTTAGGGGTTTCCCGTCAATTTGACGATCTTTAGCAGAAGGTTCACTTCTACTTGAGCTAATAAAGAGGCTCATTTCTTTAGTTTACCCATTCGGCCTTTTATAAGCCTGACCATGGTAAGATCACTACTCTTCGGGTCTCTAATTAGATACTAATTCATTACTTAATAATTGGATTATCTAGGCAAATGTCCCATAAAATGATATCCTATAGACATATTCTTACTCACACCTGTGGTTCTTTTGTTATTTTTATTCTATAATTTATCATTTTACTATTACTTGCTTGCATCTAACTAGAACTTGCTGACCCATTATACAAAAGGTACGCTCTCATATGTTTACTAAACTTACCTTGAGCTGCTTATAAGACTACTATTTAAAATACTTCCTTCACAGTACTATTCTCTATTTCTTGTATATTATATTAAGGCTTAGAGGAAGGTTCCCCTATATTCAAACAGATTTATCCAGTTTACTTTAAGCCTATATCTATTTTCATTCACACTACTAATAGAATCTCGTTTGATTTATTTTCCTAAAGCTAATAAGATACTTCAATTCACTTCGTTTTTTTATTAGAAATTCTTCTACCCTTTTCCCTAATAAATGAAAATTATTTCACCATTTTTACGGTACTCGTTGTTTAATATACAGCTTTTTATTTTCCATAATAGTCTCTTTATATACTAGCCATAAAATTATTTTTTTTTTAATATAATACAAAT